TTACTGTAACCATTCATAACCTTTTACCTCTAATTCTTGAGCTAACTCTGCAGTACCAGTCTTAATAATCTTTCCATTCTGCATAACATGAATAAAGTTTGGTTTTACATAGTCTAATAAACGCTGATAATGTGTTATTAGAATAATAGCTTTATCTTTAGCCATTAACTGGTTAATTCCATTCGAAATCGTTTTTAAAGCGTCAATATCGAGTCCCGAATCTGTTTCATCTAAAATAGCTAATTCAGAATCTAAAATAGCCATTTGTAAAATTTCATTTCGTTTTTTCTCACCACCAGAAAATCCATCATTAACATTTCGACTTAAAAAAGCAGGATCCATTTGAATAATTTTTAACTTCTCACTAACAATACTGAAAAATTCAATAGGGTCTACTTCAGGTTTATTTTCAAATTTCATTTTTGAATTATAAGCAATTCTTAGAAAATCCTCATTACTTACACCAGGTATTTCAATTGGATATTGAAATGCTAAAAAGATACCTAAATGCGAGCGCTCTTCTGGTTCTATATTTAATATACTTTGACCTTTCAAAAGTATGTCACCATTTAACACTTCATATGCAGGATGACCTGCTAAAACTTTTGAAAAAGTACTTTTCCCTGAACCGTTCGGTCCCATTATCGCATGAATTTCTCCTTCATAGACCGTAAGGTTTAGGTTTTTTAAAATTTCAACCTGGTTAATACATGTCGTTAAATTTTTAACTTCTAAAATTGGGGGTTTTGAATTCATTAGCCTACACTTCCTTCTAATTTTAAACTTAATAAACGATCTGCTTCTGCAGCAAACTCCAACGGTAATTCTGTAAAAACTTCTCTACAAAATCCACTAATCATTAGCTCAATAGCTTTTTCTATTGAAATACCACGTTGTAAGAAATAAAAGATTTGTTCTTCACCAATTTTGGAAATAGATGCTTCATGTTCAATTTTTGTCGTAGAATTTTGAACTGAAATGATTGGATATGTATTAGCATTTGATGAGTTACCAATTAACAATGAATCACATTGTGAATAATTTCGAGCACCAATAGCTTGACGATTGATATTAACCAAACCACGATAACTGTTTTTCGAATTACCGGCTGAAATACCTTTTGAAACAATACGACTTTTTGTATTCTTTCCTATATGAATCATTTTACTTCCTGTATCCGCCTGTTGATAATTATTTGTTAAAGCTACTGAATAGAATTCACCTTGTGAATTATCTCCAATTAAAATACAACTTGGATATTTCCATGTAATAGATGAACCTGTTTCAACTTGAGTCCAAGAAATCTTGGAATTGACACCACTACATAAACCACGTTTTGTTACAAAATTAAAAATACCACCTTTTCCTTTCTCATTTCCTGAATACCAATTTTGCACAGTGGAATATTTAATTTCAGCGTTATCCAATACAATTAACTCGACAATAGCAGCATGTAATTGATTATCATCATATTGTGGAGCTGTACAACCCTCTAAATAACTAACTTGACTATTCTCTTCTGCAATAATTAAGGTTCGTTCAAATTGACCTGATTGTTGATCATTTATTCGAAAATAAGTTGAAAGTTCTAACGGGCATTTTACTCCTTTTGGGATATAACAAAAAGAGCCATCGGTAAAGACAGCAGAATTTAATGCTGAGAAATAGTTATCACCAATTGGAACAACTGTCCCTAAATATTTCTTTATTAATTCTGGATAATCTTGAATTGCCTCTGATATTGAACAAAAAATTACTCCATATTCAGCAAGCTCTTCTTTAAATGTTGTAGCTACTGACACACTATCAAAAACAACATCTACTGCTACATTCGTTAATCGTTTTTGTTCATTTAACGAAATACCAAGCTTTTCAAATGTTTTTAATAACTCAGGATCAACCTCATCAAGGCTATCAATTTTCTTCTTGACTTTTGGCGCAGAATAATAAGTAATTGAACCATAATCAATTGAGGGAAATTTTAAATGTTCCCATTGTGGTAGTAACATTTCTCGCCATCGTTTATAGGCTTTTAACCGAAACTCTAACATAAATTCCGGTTCATTCTTTTTTTGTGATATTAATCGAATAATATCTTCATTTAATCCTTTTTCAATAGTATCTTTATCAATTTTTGTTGAAAATCCATATTTATATGGCTGATTAACTAATTTTGTAAGGTTACTATTAATATTTTTATTTGATTGATTAATCATAAAATTATTCGTGCAATATTTTTTGATTTGAAATACTTGATTTAAGTAGTCATATATTATTATAGAAAAATTGTTAAAAGATTTAAAGTACTAGAAATTAAAATACAATATAATAATCATTCTTAATAGTTATTAGTTTATTAAATAACTATAATATATCTAATAAGCTAACTAATGTTATATTAGTAAGTAAGGTTGTTGTTTTAAGATTCAACCGATAGAACTAATAAAAATTATTAGTTAAATATCTATTATATATTGCCTTTTTATTTTAAGGAGAAATACATGTCTAACTCTGTATCACAACGGACTCGAATTAAAAGTGACCGTTACGAATCTGGTGTAATTCCATACGCTAAAATGGGTTACTGGGATGCATCATATACAGTAAAAGATACTGATGTTCTTGCATTATTCCGTATCACACCACAACCAGGTGTAGATCCAGTAGAAGCTGCTGCTGCAGTTGCTGGTGAATCTTCAACAGCTACATGGACTGTTGTTTGGACTGATTTATTAACAGCTTGTGAACGTTACCGTGCTAAAGCTTACCGTGTAGATCCAGTACCTAATACTACAGACCAATACTTTGCATTCATCGCATACGAATGTGATTTATTCGAAGAAGGTTCTTTAGCTAACTTAACAGCTTCTATCATCGGTAACGTTTTCGGTTTCAAAGCGGTTGCTGCATTACGTTTAGAAGATATGCGTATTCCTCACTCATACTTAAAAACATTCCAAGGTCCTGCTACAGGTATCGTGGTAGAGCGTGAGCGTTTAAACAAATACGGTACACCATTATTAGGTGCAACAGTAAAACCTAAATTAGGTCTTTCTGGTAAAAACTACGGTCGTGTAGTATACGAAGGTCTTAAAGGTGGTTTAGACTTCTTAAAAGATGATGAAAACATTAACTCTCAACCATTCATGCGTTGGAGAGAGCGTTTCTTAAACTGTATGGAAGGTATTAACCGTGCTGCTGCTGCTACTGGTGAAGTTAAAGGTTCTTACTTAAACATCACTGCTGGTACAATGGAAGAAGTTTACAAACGTGCAGAATATGCTAAATCTGTAGGTTCTATCATTGTAATGATCGATTTAGTTATGGGTTACACAGCTATTCAATCAATTGCAATCTGGGCACGTGATAACGATATGCTTTTACATTTACACCGTGCGGGTAACTCTACATACGCTCGTCAAAAGAACCATGGTATCAACTTCCGTGTTATCTGTAAATGGATGCGTATGTCTGGTGTAGATCACATTCACGCTGGTACAGTTGTTGGTAAATTAGAAGGTGATCCTTTAATGATTAAAGGTTTCTACGATACTTTACGTTTAACAAACTTAGATGTTAACTTACCTTACGGTTTATTCTTCGAAATGGACTGGGCTAGTTTACGTAAGTGTATGCCTGTAGCTTCAGGTGGTATCCACTGTGGTCAAATGCACCAATTAATTCACTACTTAGGTGATGATGTGGTATTACAATTCGGTGGTGGTACAATTGGTCACCCTGATGGTATTCAAGCAGGTGCTACAGCAAACCGTGTAGCTTTAGAAGCTATGGTTATGGCTCGTAACGAAGGTGTAGATGTATTCAACCAACAAGTTGGTCCTACAATCTTACGTGAAGCTGCTAAATCTTGTGGTCCTTTACAAACTGCATTAGATTTATGGAAAGATATTTCTTTCAACTACACATCTACAGATACTGCAGATTTCTCTGAAACACCAACTGCAAACGTATAATTCTAGTTACTTTTATTAAAAAAATTAAAGGAGTTTTTGAATAGTGAGACTTACACAAGGTTGCTTCTCTTTCTTACCTGATTTAACTGATGCTCAAATCGAGAAACAAGTTACTTACGCAATGAACAAAGGTTGGGCAATGAACGTTGAGTGGACTGATGATCCACATCCTCGTAACCAATACTGGGAATTATGGGGTTTACCTTTATTTGATATTAAAGACCCTGCAGCTGTAATGTTTGAATTAGCTGAAGCACGTAAATCTGTGCCAAATGGTTACATCCGTATTAATGCATTTGATGCTAGTTACGGTACTGAAAGTTGTGTTATGTCTTTCATCGTAAACCGTCCTGCTAACGAACCAGGTTTCTACTTAGACCGCCAAGAAAGCGTTGGTCGTAACATCATTTACACTATTAAGAGTTACAGTGTACAAAATAATGGTGAAGGTTCTCGTTACTAAATAGTTAACGTTAACACATATATATTTATACTTTTTTTAAAGTATAAATATATATAAATATATTTTTTTATTTTAAATTACCCTTAGCTAGAAATCTTAAGAAATTATTTAGCTTTTTATTGCTCAAATTCCCGAGTGTTATATTAATCAAAAATATTAAGCTACTTTTTTTATTTAATCCAATTTTAGTATCATTAATTGTTTAGACAAAAATAAGTTAGTTGAAATTATAAAAAGTCATTTTACTACGTCGAAGTTTTAAAGTTTTCTATTACGTGAAGTTAGCAAGAGGCTTAAAATAGAGCTTTTTTATAAAAATAAACCTAAATACTAAATAAAAGGTATAAAGTTTCTTTTGTTCCTGTATATTTTTTAATATTGGGTAATTTACTAAATTAGTTAAATTATATGTACCCAGATAATTTTTATTCAAGTACTTTTACATTGTTAGCGGAAGCAGAGGTAGGAAAACACTTTTACTGGAATATTGGCGGATACTTAGTACATGGTCAAGTTATGCTTGTATTATGGGTAGTATTCACAATCTTATTATTATTTTCTTTCTTAGGTTCACGCAATGTCGAACAAATTCCACGTGGTTGGCAAAATTTCATGGAATGCGTTTTAGACTTTGTTACAGACATAGCTAGAAATCAATTAGGTGAAAGTTTTTACAGAGAATGGTTACCGTTCATTGGTACATTGTTCTTATTTATTTTTGGTTGTAACTGGATAGGTGCAATTCTTCCATGGAAATTAATTGAATTACCGGAGGGTGAATTAGCTGCACCTACGAATGATATTAATACAACTGTAGCTTTATCATTACTTACATCATTAGCATATTTTTATGCTGGTTTAAGTAAAAAAGGTTTTGGTTACTTTAAACATTATATTGAGCCAATTCCACTTCTTCTTCCAATTAAAATTTTAGAAGATTTTACTAAACCACTATCGTTAAGTTTCCGATTATTCGGGAATGTACTTGCTGACGAATTAACAATTACTGTATTAACATCTTTAGTACCTTTGGTAATTCCATTACCAATTATGTTATTAGGTATTTTTGCTGGTTCTGTACAAGCCTTAATTTTCTCAACGTTAGCTGCTGCGTACATTGCAGAAGCTCTTGAATAATTAAGTTATTGTTATATTCTTCACACAAAGTTTTTTTAAAATTCTATATACATTTATTAATTAAGATTTAATTATGGATTCTATCATTTCTGCTGCTTCTGTTTTAGCTGCTGGTTTATCAATTGGTTTAGCTGCTATTGGTCCTGGTATTGGTCAAGGTAACGCTGCTGGTCAAGCTGTTGAAGGTATTGCTCGTCAACCTGAAGCAGAAAACAAAATTCGTGGTACTCTATTATTAAGTTTAGCGTTCATGGAAGCGTTAACAATTTACGGTTTAGTAGTTGCGTTAGCATTATTATTCGCTAACCCATTTAATAGCTAATTAAATTTTAACTGTTATAACTTATAGATATAATTAGAAAACTTTAATTATATCTATGAAAACTCTTTAATTATATAAGTAAAATATATAAATTTTATATGGTTAATATTTCAATATTAATTTCAAGTTCAGAAATAAGTGGACCTGGAGGTTTATTTGATTTTGATGCAACTTTACCTTTAGTCGCTATTCAATTTGTACTATTAACAGTTATTTTAAATGTACTATTATATAGTCCTTTATCAACTGTTGTAGCTGAACGAAACGAATTAATTTTAACGAATCTTGCTAACGCTTCTGAAACTCTAGCAAAAGCAAATGAAATGACAGCTCAATACGAACAAGAATTAGAAAGTGTTCGTAGGGAAGCACAATCACAAATTACAGATTCACAAAAAATTCATAAAGAAATTTTAGAAATTGAATTAGATATTTCTCAAAAATACATTGATAATTTACTAGATAAACTAACAAAAGATATTTTAAATAAAAAAGAAATCGCTTTAAATAGTTTAGACACAGTAACGCAATCATTATGTACTGAGATTGAGGATAAGTTATCAATTTAATTTTTTGTGATCTGTAATTTTCCTTTTTATAAGCGAACAGTTTAATTAAAAACTATAAAACATGGAAAATTTTGATCAAATTTTTACATTACTTGCAGAACATGAAGGTATTAGTTTAAACCTTGATATTCTAGAAACTGGGTTACTTAATATTCTTGCTCTACTTGCTATTCTTATCTACGTTGGTCGTGATTTCTTAGGTTCTTTATTAGAAACACGCCAAGCTGAGATTATCACAGCTGTACAAGATGCTGAAGAACGATTAAATGAAGCCAATAAACGACTAGCGGAAGCTCAAAAACAACTAACACAAGCGGATGTTATTTTTGCTCAAATCAAAGAAGAAACTTTAAACACTAAAAAATTATTGCTTAAAGCGGATTCTGATCAATCAAGAAAAGATTTGTCTACACGTTTTAGTCGTGCAATTGCTGCTTTACGATCTAAAGAATTACAAGTATATTCAGAAATTAAGAAGCAAATAATAACATTAGTATTAAAACGAACAGTTATTAGAGCTCAGGAAACATTTGGACCAAAACCTCGTGCAATAGCGTTAATTAATGAGACTATTAATAAATTAGAAGGAGAATTGTTATGATTAATCCTTTAGAATCAAAAATAGCGGCTCCTTATGCTCGAGCGTTATACGATTATTCTAATGCGCAAAATGTTACTCATCAAGTTACTTCTGACTTTCAAAATTTAGAAGTACTTTTAGCAAAAACTCAAGATTTAGTTGATTATTTAAATAATCCAATCATTAGCTCAGAAGCAAAACATGAGATTGTTGTTAAAATCTTAAAACCGCAACTTAATGAAGTAACGTTTAAATTTATTTTAATACTAGTAAGTCGGAATCGAATTAATATATTACAAGCTGTCATTGATAGTTATTTAAAACTAGTTTATATGGTTGCTTCAATTAAAATGATTGAAGTATCGAGTGCTTTTAAATTCACTAACCGTCAAAAAAATACATTAGTGAAAAAATTAAAACAATTAACAAAAGCTAGAGAAGTTCGATTAGTTTTAACAATTGATCCTAGTCTTATTGGTGGTTTTGTAATAAAAACTGACTCACGAGTAATTGATTTAAGTATCAAAGGACAATTACAACAATTAGCTAAACATTTAGACACTGTCTTAGATATTTAAAGACAAACAAAATCTTTTATTAACTTTTTATCTTAAAAATAATACAATGATAAATATTCGTCCAGACGAAATTACTAGTATTATCCGTGAACAAATTGAAAAGTACGATCAAGATGTTAAAATCGATAATATTGGTACGGTATTACAAGTAGGTGATGGTATTGCACGTGTTTACGGGCTTGATCAAGTAATGAGTGGTGAATTATTAGAATTTGAAGATAAGACAATTGGTATCGCACTGAACTTAGAAAATGATAACGTTGGTGTGGTATTAATGGGTAACGGTCGTCAAATTTTAGAAGGTGGTACTGTAACTGCTACTGGCCAGATTGCTCAAATCCCAGCAGGTGACGCTTTCCTTGGTCGTATTGTTAATCCATTAGCAGTTCCAATTGATGGTAAAGGCGATATCGCAAATACTGATACACGCTTATTAGAAGCTATGGCTCCAGGTATTATTAGTCGTAAATCTGTATGTGAACCTTTACAAACAGGTATTACTTCTATTGATGCAATGATTCCTATTGGTCGAGGCCAACGTGAGTTAATTATTGGTGATCGTCAAACAGGTAAAACATCTATTGCGGTTGATACAATTATTAACCAAAAAACAGAAGATGTAGTATGTGTTTATGTAGGTGTAGGTCAAAAAGCTTCTACAGTAGCACAAGTTGTTAACGTATTAGAAGAGAAAGGCGCATTACCATACACAATTATTGTTTCTGCAAGTGCCAATGATCCAGCGACATTACAATATATTGCTCCGTATGCGGGTGCAGCATTAGCTGAGTACTTTATGTACAATGGTAAAGCTACATTAGTTATTTACGATGATTTAACTAAGCAAGCTATGGCATACCGTCAAATGTCATTATTACTTCGTCGTCCTCCAGGACGTGAAGCTTACCCAGGTGATGTTTTCTACTTACACTCGCGTTTATTAGAGCGTGCAGCAAAACTTAGCGATGAGTTAGGCGGTGGTAGTATGACAGCTTTACCTATTATTGAAACTCAAGCAAGTGATGTTTCTGCATATATTCCTACAAATGTAATTTCAATTACTGATGGACAAATCTTCTTATCAAATGACTTGTTCAACTCAGGTATTCGTCCAGCAATTAACGTAGGTATCTCTGTATCTCGTGTAGGTTCTGCAGCTCAAACAAAAGCTATGAAAAAGATTGCAGGTAAACTGAAATTAGAATTAGCACAGTTTGCTGAATTAGAAGCATTCTCTCAATTTGCTTCTGATTTAGATGAAGCTACACAAAAACAATTAGCACGTGGTACACGATTACGTGAATTATTAAAACAACCACAAAACTCTCCATTATCTGTAGCGCAACAAGTAGCGTTAATTTACACAGGTATTAATGGTTACTTAGATGATCTTGCGGTTTCTGATGTTAAAGTATATTGTGCGAAATTAATTTCTACATTAGGAGCAACTAAAGCTCAGTATGCTGAAATTATTGGAAGTACAAAACAATTTACGGAAGAAGCAGAAGCTTTATTAAAAGAAGCTATTAGTGAAGCAAAAGCAGGCTTCAAATTAATTAGCTAATTAAAATTTAAAAAAGTTTGAAGTTTTTAGCTTTGAACTTTTTTTATTGTTGAAAAGGTTTTCAAATTATGAAAGCTTTTTCAACGATTTTTATTTGTTTAATATATAAAATTAATCTTACTAAATAAACGAAAAATATTAAAAAATTTAGTATAACGATATCAGAGATTTAATGCCAATAAAACATTGAATTAAGTTAAAAATGTTTAGCGTTAAATTATTGTGATTGGATCTTTTTTTAGTTCAAAGAAGTTACAGTTGTGATTGTAACTTCTTTTTTTACTAAATTGATGATGAAATACCATCTGCTGCTGCGATTACAATAACTAAGCTAACCCAAGCTTGGAATACACGATTGAAGTTACTTCTTGAATCTTCCCATTCACCTGGTGTAGCTAAAGCTACAGGTACAGCAACAATTAAACCTAATGAAATTAAAACTAATAATGCTACTAAAGCTGTTATCATAACTATTCCTTAAAAATTTTTATATTAATATGTTACTTGATACGTGTAATAATTTTTTAAAGGTTACCTTTTTTTAAGGCTAATAATACGATTACTACAGGACCTGATAACATAATCGCAGTAGTAGCTACTAGTTGACCTATGACTTGCCAATTAATCATTTTTTAAAATCCTTGATTAATAAGTTTTTACTTAATTTTGTATTAACAAAATAACTTATAATGTTATTAGTCATTTTACTTTAAAAAATCATAAAGTAAATAAATAATTTTTAAATAATATTTTGTAATTGTTTATTTACTTTATGGCCTTTTTATTACTTTACTGCATTCGATTTCGCTTGAACTATCTTGTTGTAAAAAGAATTTTTTCTATAAATTTTGGGCTGCCTGGGACTCGAACCCAGAACAAATCGGTTAAAAGCCGAGTACTCTACCATTGAGTTAGCAGCCCTAATACTATGATAACATAAAAAAGATAAAATAGGAGAATTTTTTATTATTACAAAAAATTTTTCATATTTATTTTTCTAAATAAATATGAAAAATTTAATGACGACTTAATAAACATTAATCAAAATTTAGTTTTACGTTCTAGCCCTATTTAAGTTATTTTTTATTATTTACGTATGATTTAGGTTATATATTTTATAATGAAGTATTCCGGGTTTTAAGTATTAGTGTAATAAAAATAAAATAAACAGCTAATATTGACAAAAAAAATCAGATTAAATATTATATTAGGGAGGAATTCATAAGTAAATAGTTGATTCATCTATATATTACGAAACTTAGCTTGATTCGAATAATATATCTAAATTTCTCAAATATACAAAACTAAATATAGTTTACTAAGAGAACAGTATCTATTTATTTAAAGGAAGTTCAATAATTTAAATTTATGAGACTACAAACAAGTTTAAGAATTGAAATATTTAAATTTTTCGAGAACTTTCTTGCATGTATTATTAAGTACCCAAAAAACTCTTCTCTAGTATTTCACTTGAATCATGCACATAATGTAATTCCAATCAACTTAGTAAATATTTTTTTTAAAATAAACACTTCTAAATAAATTTTTATATTTATATGCCTAAATTAAAAACTCGTAAAGCTGCTGCAAAACGTTATAAAAAAACCGCTAACGGAAACTTTTTGCGACACCGTGCTTATAAAGGACATTTATTACGAAAGAAATCAATTTCACAAAAACGAAGACTATCATTAACCCTTTGTGTTAGTCCTGGTGATAGTAAACCTATTAAATTAATGTTACCTTATTAAAAAATTATGGTTAGAGTTAAACGTGGGAATGTTGCCCGTAAACGTCGTAAGAAAATTTTACACTTAGCAAAAGGTTATCGTGGAACTCATTCACGATTATTCAGAGTAGCAAATCAACAAGTTATGAAAGCTTTACGCTACTCATATATTGGCCGAAAACAGAAAAAGCGAATCTTTAGAAAGCTTTGGATTACAAGAATTAATTCAGCTTCAAAATTAAATCAATCTAAATATAGTAAAGTTATTCATAACTTTAAAACGTCAAACATTTTGTTAAATCGTAAAATGTTAGCACATATTGCATTAGTAGATTCATCAACATTTAGTACATTGATCGAGGAATCGAAATAAAAATTTTAAAGCGGGCAACGCGATTCGAACGCGCGACATCAACCTTGGCAAGGTTGCGCTCTACCACTGAGCTATGCCCGCTATATTTTACCTAATATAGTACACGTATATTACCATAGAGAAATACTTTTGTCAATAGGCTTTAAATTAATATCATTTTTAATTTAAATAAAAAATTCCTACGGTATATTTGTTTAAGCTATTTCTTGTTTTTTAGTTCTCTACCTTAAAGAGTGAATTCCTGTAAATGAACATTAATTATTAAAACTGTGTAATAAAGAAATACACTAATTTTAATTGTAAACAAAATATTAAATAAATTTTTTATATTTTATTTTATTAATAAAAATGTTACCATTTCATAATTTATAGATTACAATTAAAGTACTAAATTCTTTAATTTTTAAGGGATTTTGTAATTTAGAGTATTTATTAAGGATAAAGTTATGGTTTCAGATTTTCAAGTTTATACAGCACTGTTAGTAGCACTATTAGCTAGTGTTTTAGCAATTCGTTTAGGCGCAACATTATATCAATAAATTATTTAAATACCTTTATTGATTCATTAAAAATTAGAAATAATACATAAATAAATTATGGTAACACAAGATTTAAAAAAATTCACAACTCCAGTATTTCCTTTTACAGCAATTGTTGGACAAGAAGAAATGAAATTGGCTTTACAATTAAATGTAATTGATCCTAAAATTGGTGGTGTTATGATTATGGGTGATCGTGGCACTGGAAAATCAACAACAATTCGAGCAATTGCAGATTTATTACCAGAGATCGAAATTGTAAAGAATGACCCTTTTAATTCTCATAAATCAGATTTAGATTTAATGAGTAATGAAGTTAAATTAGCTGTTCAAGAAGATAAAGTATTAGAAACAGAGAGAGTAAAAATTCCTATGGTAGATTTACCATTAGGTGCTACTGAAGACCGAGTTTGTGGAACAATTGATATTGAAAAAGCTCTGACTGAAGGTGTAAAAGCTTTTGAACCAGGTTTATTAGCGAAAGCAAATCGAGGTTTATTATACGTAGATGAAGTTAATTTATTAGATGATCATTTAGTAGATATTTTACTTGATTCGGCAGCTTCAGGCTGGAATACAGTTGAAAGGGAAGGTATTTCAATTCGTCACCCGGCACGTTTTGTTTTAGTTGGGTCTGGTAATCCAGAAGAAGGAGAATTACGACCACAATTATTAGATCGTTTTGGTATGCATGCTGAGATTCGTACAGTAAAAGATCCGATTTTACGTGTAAAAGTTGTTGAAGAACGTACTTCATTTGACCAAACTCCAAATGTTTGGATTGAGAATTACGAAGCTCAGCAACAAGAATTACGTGATAAAATTGTTGCTGCACAAGAAATGTTACCGAAGGTTGAATTAGAGTACGATTTAAGAGTAAAAATTTCAGAAGTGTGTAGTCAGCTAGACGTAGATGGTTTACGTGGTGACATTGTAACAAATCGAGCTGCTAAAGCTTATGCTGCTTATAATGGACGCGATAAAGTAACTGTTGAGGATATTGCAACAATTATTACATTATGTTTACGTCATCGATTAAGAAAAGATCCTTTAGAATCGATTGATTCAGGTGATAAAGTTTCAAAAGTCTTTAAACAAGTTTTCGAAATTGAAGAATAAAACACAAAACAACTAAACTTTTAAGTTTAGTTGTTTAATATTTTAAATATATTTTAGTATAAATTTATGTTAAAACTTATTTGGTTATCAGTCAGTATTTTTTTAATATTTCTAATTGTTATTCGTGTTCCGAATAATGGAGGATTAGATAACTTTGCATCTAAGACAGATATATTAGGATCACCAGGTTCGGCAGAACGATTTTTAAACAATTTAACGTGGGTATTAATAGCAATTTACGTTTTATTAGCAATTAAATTTAATTTAGCAGTTTAATTTCTGGACAAAAACAAAAAAACTCTGTATAGTTTTATTAATTTGTATTTTGTCTCGCGGAGTAGAGCAGTCTGGTAGCTCGTTGGGCTCATAACCCGAAGGTCAATGGTTCAAATCCATTCTCCGCTAGAAAATTTATTAAGTTAACGAAAAAATTTGAAACTTTTATACTATTCTAGTATAATATATGTTAGATAATAATAAGGTTTTACGTATGACATTAAATTTACAAACACCTTTTCCGACTTTTGGTGGAAGCACAGGTGGCTGGTTACGTGCAGCTGAAGTAGAAGAAAAATATGCCATTACTTGGACAAGTCCTAAAGAACAGATTTTTGAAATGCCGACAGGCGGCGCTGCAGTAATGCGTAATGGGGAAAATCTATTGTACTTAGCGCGTAAAGAACAATGCTTAGCGTTAGGAACACAGTTACGAGGATTTAAAATCAACGGCTATAAGATTTATCGTATATTCCCTAGTGGAGAAGTTCAATACTTACATCCGAAAGATGGTGTTTTCCCTGAAAAAGCGAATCCAGGCCGTACTTCTGTGAATAGTCGTGGATTTTCGATTGGTAAAAATCCTAATCCGGCTTCTATCAAGTTTAGTGGTATAAGTACATATGAAAGTTAATTTATATAATATCCTATAAGATTAGTTAAAAGACTAATCTTATTGGCGAGATGGCAGAGTTGGTCGATTGCGTCTGATTTGAAATCAGATGAATCCGCAAGGATTCCGTGGGTTCGAATCCCACTCTCGCCTTTTGTTTAATCTACAAGATTTAATTTCTTGTTATTGCCTAGTTGTGTATGTATTTTCACTGTATTAATTTATGGGTAAAGTTTACGATTGGTTTGAAGAAAGACTAGAAGTACAAGCAATTGCAGATGATATTTCAAGTAAATACGTTCCACCACATGTAAATATCTTCTATTGTTTTGGTGGTATTGTTTTTACATGTTTCCTTGTACAAGTTGCTACAGGTTTTGCGATGACATTCTATTACCGTCCTAGTGTTGTAGATGCATTTGCATCTGTTGAATACATCATGACAAGCGTTAATTTTGGTTGGTTAATTCGATCAATTCACCGTTGGTCAGCAAGTATGATGGTTATGATGATGGTATTACATGTTTTCCGTGTTTACTTAACTGGTGGGTTTAAAAAACCACGTGAATTAACATGGGTAACAGGTGTTACTTTAGCTGTTGTTACTGTTTCATTTGGTGTAACAGGTTATTCATTACCATGGGATCAAGTAGGATTCTGGGCATGTAAAATTGTAACAGGTGTACCAGCAGCAGTTCCTGTTGTAGGACCACCTTTAGTTTTAGTTTTACGTGGTGGTGAAAGTGTGGGTCAAAGTACTTTAACTCGTTTCTATAGTGCACATACATTTGTATTACCTTTAGCAGCAGCAGTTTTAATGCTTACTCACTTCTTAATGATTCGCAAACAAGGTATTTCGGGTCCTCTTTAATTTTTAATTTTTGAAGACTTTTTTATTTTATAAATTTTTTAAGGAAAATAATTTTTATGTCAGTAATTAAAAAACCTGATTTAACTGATCCAAAATTACGTGCAAAACTTGCAAAAGGCATGGGGCATAACTACTACGGTGAGCCTGCATGGCCTAACGATTTATTATATGTATTCCCTGTATGTATTTTAGGTACATTTGCTTGTTGTATTGGTTTAGCTGTAATGGCACCTACTCAACTAGGCGAACCTGCAGATCCATTTAACACACCGTTAGAAATTTTACCAGAATGGTATTTCTTCCCAACATTTAATTTATTACGCGTTTTACCGAATAAATTATTAGGTGTATTAGCAATGGCCGCTGTTCCATTAGGTTTAATTACTGTACCATTTATTGAAAATGTTAACAAATTCCAAAACCCATTCCGTCGCCCAATTGCTAGTTTAGTATTTATTCTAGGCTTTGTTACAGCAATTTGGTTAGGTATTGGAGCATGTTTACCTATTGATAAAGCTGTATCATTAGGTTTTTGGTAAAAAATACAAATAAATAAAAATTAGAATTAATTAGACATCAATGTCTAATTAATTCTGTATGAATTAAGTAGGGTATACTTAAATTAATACAAAATAGACTTATTTTATAAGCCTATTTAAATAAGCTAATGTATTAAGTTAATGAAACTTTACCACCCGCTGTTTCTATTTGTTTCTTAGCGTCTTCTGCAGCTTCTTTCGCTAAACCCTCTTGAACTTGTTTTGGAGCTGATTCTACTAATTCTTTAGCTTCTTTTAAACCTAAACCAGTTAATGTACGTACAACTTTAAGAACAGCGATTTTCTTATCGGCAGGTACTTCATCTAACATAACATTAAATTCTGTTTTTTCTTCAACCTCTTCCGCAGGAGCTGCAGCCATTACCATTGCTGGACCACCTACACTCGCTGACGCGTCTACACCAAAAGTTTCTTCAATTTGGCTTACTAATTCTGAAGCTTCTAATAATGTTAATTCTTTTAATTCTTCTACGATTTTTGTAATACGTTCTGACATGTTTTATTATTAATTGAAATTTAGTAATTTTTGTGATTAAATAATTAGACGTTTTTATTAACTTTGTTTTAAAGGAATCCTTTTTTCAGAATAAAAATCCAACAATTTTTTTATTTTTTTAAGAGAGTAATATCAGCTCTCTAAACAAATTTCCTTATTTAACTTAAGCAAATAAATCTAAATCGATTTTAATTGATGGACCCATACTGCTGCAAATAAAAACACTTTTGAAGTATTTACCTTTTACTCCAGATGGACGGTTCTGTTCAATCGAGCTATATACTGCTATTAGATTCTCTTTTAATTGTTGTATTGTGAAATCTGATTTTCCAAAAATGATATGAACAACTCCACTTTTATCTGCTTTGTACTCAAATTTACCTTTTTTAAATGATTCTAATGTCTCAGTTAAAGTAGTTGTTACTGTCCCTGATTTTGGTGAAGGCATTAAACCTTTTGGCCCTAGAACACGACCCAATTTAGCTAATTTTGGCATCATGTCTGGTGTTGCAATCAATAAGTCAAAGTCTAAATTTCCTTGGCTAATTTCTTGAACAAGATCATCACTACCTACTAAATCTGCTCCAGCGGTTGTTGCTTCCTCAATCTTCTCTGGACTAGTTAATACAGCAATTTTTGTTGTTTTACCTGTTCCATTTGGTAGTGTTACTGTAGTCCGTAGTTGTTGGTCTGTATACTTTGGATCAATGTTTAAGTTCGCATGAACTTCAACACTTTCAATAAATTTTGCTGTTGACGTATCTTTTAAAAGTTGAAGAGCTTCTTCAAGATTTGAATAGGTACTATTAGCAGCTTTTTCTTTATTTTCTTTTTGACGACGGGATAACTTTGGCATATAATTTTTCCATTATTAAATTTATATAGTACGAGTTAATCAATAATGCTGATACCCATATTACGTGCAGTCCCTTCTACAATTTTAATTGCACTACTAAGTTTTGTTGTATTTAAATCGGGTAATTTAATTGTAGCAATTTCTTCTAATTGTGCTTTAGTAACTGAACCCACCATTGTTTTTGGTGGTGTTGAAGAGCCTTTTTTAATTTTTGCAGCATTAGTTAGTAAAACAGAAGCTGGCGGTGTTTTAAGAATAAAAGTATAACTTCGATCTTCATATACAGAAATTTCTACTGGAATAATTAGACCTGATTTTTCAGCAGTTTTAGCATTATATTCTTTACAGAACGCAGCAATGTTTACCCCGTGTTGACCTAAAGCAGGACCTACCGGTGGGGCAGGTGTAGCTTTACCTGCAGGTAAAGCTAATTTAATTAAAGCTGTTATTTTTTTTGCCATATCGTAGTTTACTTAACTTGAATTATTTTTTGTTTCTTGTGTATTTAAATCAACCCTATCTTAAAATAGGGAACGCGTCCTGAAGGACTTGAACCCTCGACATCTAATTTTGGAGACTAGCGTTCTACCAACTGAACTAAGGACGCACTAACTATAAGTTTAAATCTAATAAGGATTAAATGCAATAGTTTAATTACTATTTGACTTAATAATAATAATAATATCTAAAAATATGAAAAATTCTGATAATAATACTCAAGAGATAATAAATGAAAATTATCTCCCACATAATTTTTTAGCAGAAAAAATAGTTTTAAGTAGTTTATTACTAGATTCACAAATGATAGAATTAGCCATCCGTAAACTACCCAGTGAGGCTTTTTATTTTAAAAATCATCAAGAAATTTATAAAGCAATTTTACTTCTCTACCAGAAAGAGGAAAAAGTAGATGCGTTAGTCTTAACCACATTTTTAAAAACTAATGGACTTTTAGAAAAAATTGGTGGTTTGCCCTTACTCCGTACTTTATTAAACGAACTTCCAGAGTTAATAAATGTAAAGGAGTATATGGAATTACTTTATGATAAGTATGTTCGTCGTACACTTATTAAGTTAAGCTATAAAACCATAAATTCAGCTTATATGACTAATATATCCTTAGAGAATACTATACAAGTATTAGAGTTAGAGATTTTCAATCTTTTAACTGAAACAAAGAATACGGATATTCTTGGAAGTACAGAATTATTTCATAAAGTTTTTCTTGATTTAAAACAAAGGTCCTTAAAAAGTACCACTTCTGGAATACTTACTGGATTCTATGATTTAGATTTGATTACTCAGGGATTTCAAAATTCGGATTTAATCATAATTGCCGGTCGACCATCAATGGGTAAGACAGCTTTTTCACTAGCTATAATGTTGAATGTTATTAAAACTATCAATTTACCAGTTTTATTCTTTAGTTTAGAAATGTCGAAAGAGCAATTAATTTATCGGCTATTATCTCAAGAAGCAGAAATTAATAGCCGTAAATTAAGATCAGGGAGTCTCAGTAATCAGGAGTGGGAACAATTATTAAATTGTATTAAAAATTTCTCCGACTTACCTTTATTTATTGATGATACACCGAATTTAACAATTCAAGAGATTCGTGTAAAAATACGTAGTATAATTTTTAAGCATTCAAAAATTGGGTTAATTATTGTAGATTATTTACAATTAATGCAAAATTCAAACTCAAACTCTAAGATTGAGAATCGAGTTCAAGAACTATCGCAAATAACACGTTTACTAAAAAATCTTGCTCGTGAATTTAATGTACCAATTGTCGCTCTTTCTCAATTAAGTAGAAATGTTGAAGCACGGGTAAGTAAAAAACCTGTTTTATCCGATTTACGCGAGAGTGGCTCCATTGAGCAGGATGCTGATTTAGTTTTAATGATTTATAGAGATAGTTACTATAATGAATCTGACAATAATATTACTGAAATTATTATCGCTAAACATCGAAACGGACCAATAGGAACAGTTTCTTTAAACTTTGACTCTGAGTTTACAAAATTTTCTAATATTGAGAGAGACGTTAATTGCCCAGAACCAGATTCGAACTGGTGACACGAGGATCTTCAATCCACTGCTCTACCAACTGAGCTATCCGGGCTTACTAAATATATTATAATTAACTTTATTTTAAATAACAATAGTTATTTAAAATAAAGTTAATTATAAATTATAGTCTTGCAATTTTTGGAGAATCAAGTATAATTGTTCGTAAGGTATAGGGTACAAAAAAATTTATAATAAATATCAATATGTCAGAGTTTTTACGCAGCAGCATAATATTTACCCTTATATATTAGACTTGTATTCTATACCCTATTCCAATCTTATCTCTACTTTAACTAACAGTAATTAAGGTTAGCTCTTGCTTCGACCAACACAACCTAAGTGTAAAGTTACTTTTTTACACGTTTTATACTTTAATGACTTAACCTATAAAGTTTACCAACTTGATTTTGTAACACCAGGTAATAAACATTGATGAGCCATTTCACGCAGTACATGTCTTGAGACACCAAAATCACGATAGTAGCCACGTGGTCGACCAGTCTTCCAACATCTATTACGGATTCTTACTTTGGCACTATTTCGAGGTAATTTTTGGATTTTACTATGAATTTCTAACTTAGTCTTAAATTCTTTAGCGCTACGATACTCTTCTAATAATGTTTTACGCTTTTCTGCGTATTTTTTAGTTAGTCGTATGCGTTTTGTCTCACGTTCAATCATACTTTTTTTTGCCATAGTCCAGGAATTTTTTTTTAATTTTAGTAAATCGAGTCTATTTTATTTTTATTACTTATCAGATTTGTTAGTAATAGTAACAAAACCTAAGTATTATTACTATTATTGTAATCGTAGAATAATAATATAGCAATATTTTTATATGATATGAAAATCAATTAGTCTAACTTTGAAACATATGGAACTTTTTTATTAGGTAAAACTGTATATGTTCCTAATAATTGACGGAATTCTGGCCCATCAATTGTTTCCACATCCATTAATTTTTCAACAATTAGATCAATTACAACTCGATTGTCTAAAACAATTTCTACGGCTTTTTGTTCACAGTACGTTACAATTTTTCGTACTTCGTTATCAATTCGATCTGCAATATTATCCGCGAAATCAGGGCCTTTTGATAAACCGCCGCCTAGGAAAACTTGACCTGTATTTTCATCTTCTAAAGCAATTGGACCAATATTTGACATACCAAATCTTGTAACCATTTGACGAGCTAAATTTGTTACTTGTTGTAAATCATTACTAGCACCTGTTGTAATTTCAGGATTACCAAATACAACTTGTTCCGCTGCTCGTCCGCCAAGTGTTGTAATGATTCGGGCTAGTAATTCAGATCGTGAAAGTAAATTTTGATCTTCTTCCGGTGTAAACCAAGTAAGTCCTTTTGCTGAACCTCGTGGAGTTAAAGTAATTTTCTCAACTTCATCATGAGATCGTAATACTGAACCAGTAATAGCATGTCCAACTTCATGGTAAGCAATTAAGCGTTTATTTTTGGTATCTTCCATCGAAGCTCCGGCAATACCACCAATAATACGATCTGCAGCTTCATTAACTTCATTTCGAGTAATTAGAGATTTTTTATAGCGGGTAGCTAAAATTGCTGCTTCGTTTAATAAGTTCGCTAAGTCTGCACCAGAAAATCCAGGTGTTCGGTTAGCAAGTTGAATTAATGACACATCTTCACTTAATGGTTTATTTCGGGCATGTACATTTAAAATCGCTGCTCGACCTAAACGATCAGGAAGATTTACTGTAACTTGACGATCAAAACGACCTGGACGTAAAAGTGCTGAGTCTAAAATATCAACCCTGTTAGTAGCACCAACTACAATAACACCCTTATTTTCTTTAAAACCATCCATTTCAGTTAATAGTTGGTTTAATGTTTGTTCTCTTTCATCGTTACCGCCACCAACGCCGGCTCCACGTTCACGCCCTACTGCATCGATTTCATCAATGAATACAATACATGGTGCATTTTCAGAAGCTTTCTTAAATAAATCACGAACTCGTGCCGCACCAATACCAATAAACATTTCCACGAATTCTGAACCAGCTACATTGAAGAACGGAACATCAGCTTCGTTAGCAATAGCTTTTGCTAAAAGTGTTTTACCTGTTCCCGGAGGGCCTACAAGTAAAATTCCTTTTGGAATTTTTGCACCAACAACCGTGTATTTATCAGGTTGCTTTAAAAAAGATACAATTTCTTCAAATTCTGATTTAGCTTCATCAATTCCGGCAATGTCATTGAACATTACACCTGTGTCTGGACGACGTTGGAAGCGCGCGGGTGATTTTCCTAAATTCATTGGACCTTGTCCCATTCCTCCAGGTAAGTTTTCGGAGTTTTGGAATAATAAGATTAATCCGGCAATAAATGCTACGGGTACTAAAATGTTACCAATTGTATCTGCGATAAAATTAGAGTTTTCTGTAGCATGAGCATCAAAATCTACATTATATTCTTTTAGTTTGATAATTAGTTGCGAAGCACCTGCAGGAATTTCGACACGAATATATTGTGGTCTATTTCCTAATTCTGGACTAGACGCTTCAACGATTGCATTACGGCTATTATCATATAAGTCTACTCGTTTAATCCAACCCATTTCTAAATAATCTAAAAATCGTCCATATGTCATTGACGATGTAGTTACTTTAGGCATTGTTGTTGAAGTCGTAGAACTCGTTTGCCAAAATTTTAAACCATCTACGTCCACATCTGTGTTTGTGAAGCCGAGAGCAAGTCCACTTAAAATTGCTAAGGCAATAAGTACATTTCTAACAATATTTTTCCACATTATTATATTTTATTAACGATTCTTATTTTAAAGTTGTTCTTACCAATATTATAACAGTTTCAATTCTTCTTATACAACAAAAAAATTAGAATTTTCTGTCGAAATAACTTTTTATAAATTAACATTAATAATATTAAATTAAGTATAATAAATTATTATGGTAAGTCGTGGTTCAAAAGTTCGTATTTTACGCCCAGAATCTTACTGGTTCCAAGAAGTTGGTACAGTAACTGCTGTTGATCAAAGTGGGGTTCGCTACCCAGCTATTGTTCGATTTGAGAAAGTAAATTATAGTGGTGTAAATACAAATAATTTCGCTTTAGATGAATTACAAGAAGTTGAAGAAAAATAAAGTTAGTATTTTATTACTAACTTTATTTCATGTTGAATTAATTAAGAATTAATAGTTAATTGAAATTGAATATTGAATATTGATGATTCTTGGGTTAGATACTTTCATAAATAGAAAATATATTGTAAAGTAATTTTGCTAGGGCCTATCGTCTAACGGATTAGGACAGAAACCTTCTAAGTTTCCAATGTAGGTTCGATTCCTACTGGGCTCATATTTATAATGTTAATTAAGGATTTAGTAGTAAAAGTAAATATTTTAAGTTTAGGGGGTTTTAAATCCGACTAAGTTTATTTTTAGAAACTAAAAACTTACTTTTACCTTTCAATAAACATGTGACTTGAAAATATAAGTATTTTTATAGTATGATAAAAAGCAATTTCTAAATATTAAGTAAAATAACGATAGAAAATCTTAGTTTTACTATTAAAAGTGTATTTATTATTATTATTTAATAACAAAATAATGTGAAATTACTATATACTTAGTAGTAATAAATACTATATTTTTACAAAATATAATTCTTTTACTATAATTCTTTTATTTTGAAGAATATATATATAACGAATTAAATTAAAATAATATTCTTAATTATTATTTTATAATTGATATTTTTTAGTTAATCTTACTATTTCTAATTGTTATTTAAAAAACACGGAATTGAAAATGACATCTTCATTAGCAAATTTTATCTCTAGTTTAGTAGCAGGTGGTCTTGTTGTAGCGATTATCGCTATCGCTTTAATTATTATTAGTAAAAGTGATCGTGTTACACGTTCATAATTCCAAAATTATAACTTTTATTTTTTATTGAAATCTAATAAACAAAAATTACATATGATAAACATTGGTTTTGGCCCTAACATCATATTAGGTATTATTTTATGGATTGGAGTAACGTTATTATATTTACTTCGAATAGTTAAACCAGAAGTTGCAAGAGATGAAGATATTTTTTTTGCTACAATTGGTTTACTTTATGGTTGTATTTTAATCATACATGGATGGAGATTAGATCCAATACTGTTATTTAGCCAAGTATTGATTATATCTTCATTACTAGTAGCAGGTTGGGAAAATATTCGATTAAGAGGCTTACTTGCCAATACTACAAAATTCAAAAAACAAAAAAAACAGAAATAAAGATACTTTTCTTGGTTTCAATTTTGTAAAAAATTTTTTGAAAAATTATGTTTAAAAAATCATTAGCAATTTGTAGTTTATCATTTTTCGCTATTTTTACTGGTTTAATTGATAATGCTTTAGCAATTGACTTAGACGAAGCTACTCGTACTGTTACTGTAGATGCATCGGGAACAACTAGTGTATTAACACCTGAACAAGTTAAACGTGGTAAGCGTTTATTTAATGCAACGTGTGGTGCGTGTCATGTTGGTGGTATTACAAAAACAAATCCAAATGTTGGTTTAGATCCAGAAGCATTAGGATTAGCAACACCACGTCGTGACAATATTGCAAGTTTAGTAGATTACATTAAAAACCCTACTACATATGATGGTTTAGAATCTATTGCTGAAGTTCATCCAAGTATTAAGAGTGCAGATATCTACCCACGTATGCGTTCTTTAACAGATGAAGATTTATACTCAATTGCTGGACATATTATGTTACAGCCTAAGATCGTGACAGAAAAATGGGGTGGTGGTAAAATTTACTACTAAAACTAAATTTATTAAAAATTGGTTTATATATAAACCAATTTTTAATAAATTTAGTTTTGGTAAATTATTCTTATGTATTACAAAATTAAATGGATATTATAAACGGACAAAAAATTTTCATTTCAAATTGTTCTTCTTGTCATATTCGAGGTAATAATGTAATTATTCCGGAAAAAACACTTAAAAAAGAAATGTTAATATTAAATGGTATGAATAATATTACATCGATTGCTTACCAAGTTACCAACGGAAAAAATGCTATGCCTGCTTTTGGGGGACGTTTAACTGATAGCGAAATTGAAGACGTTGCAAATTATATTCTCCAGAAATCTCGCGAGAACTGGGAATAGCTACTAGTGCATTTGTCGGTCTTTAATAAAGCATGTAGCTCAGTGGATAGAGCATCAGATTCCGATTCTGAGAGTCGGGGGTTCGATTCCCTTCATGCTTATTGATTAAAAAAATTTGAGGGGCTGTCTAGGTTTTGACATTTAAATTAAGGTAAAAAATGATACAGGTCGAAGTTTGTAATCTTCGTATAAAATTACACTTTAAAAATAACTGCAAATAATATTATTTCATTTAATCGTCAAAAAGTGGACACTACGTTACGTCTTGTAGCGGCATAAAGATTATATTCAAGATAAGTAAGTAAAATCACTTAGCTATAATCATATTTTAAGTCAAACTATAATTTATTCCCTAAAACTAGACTTTTGTCAGTTTTTAGTTTAGAGTTTTATTGTTTCTTTTTTGTTTACATTATTGTAAACTAAGCCTGTGAACGAGTTTTTTAACAAGATTTAAATGGACATGGGTTCAATTCCCATCAGCTCCAATAAAGCATTCGTGGCCGAGTGGTTGAAGGCACCGGACTCATAATCCGTTTTCCTATGGAACGTCACTGGTTCGAACCCAGTCGAATGCATTATTACTTTCTATTTTTTAATATTGTTTTTTGGTAAATATATCGTTACTATTGTGAGAGAATTATAAGTTATTTAAATTTCTATTAAACTAATATGCTTACATTAAATAATTCAGAAATTATTAAGAATTTACAAAATCAATTTTTAAAAGAAAATATACCAGATATAGCTATTGGTGATTTAGTTGAAATTGGTGTTAAAATTATTGAAGGAAATAAAGAGCGGGTACAATACTATCAAGGAAATGTTATAGCAAAGAAAAATACCTCTATTAATACAACAATCACTGTACGTAAAGTTTTACAAGGTATTGGCGTAGAACGTATATTTTTAATACATTCTCCAAAAGTTGATTCAATTAGTATCTTACGATCAGCGCGTGTTCGTAGATCGAAATTATACTATTTACGTAACTTAAAAGGGAAAGCTAGTCGTTTAAAACAACGATTTAAATAAAATTTAAAATAAAAAAATTTAATTTTAATTGTACTTTATTGGTTTTGTGTATTATAATAGTAATTAGTAGAAGGTAATTATAATACAATTTCTACCTAAAAAAATTTTTAAAGGATATATTTATTATGGCATATAAAATCACAGTAATTGCAGAAGACCATGACATTAACGACACGTTCGATTGTAACCCTGATGTTTACTTATTAGACGCTGCTGAAGAAGCGGGTCTTGACTTACCTTACTCATGTCGTGCGGGTGCATGTTCAACTTGTGTTGGTAAAATCACTGAAGGTACAATGGATCAAACAGAACAAAGTTTCTTAGATGCTGACCAAATCGAGGCAGGTTTCGTTTTAACTTGTATTGCTTACCCTACATCAGACTGTACTGTTTTAGTACACCAAGAAGAGGAATTATTCTAATTGTTAGAATAAGTATTGGAAAAAGGAATGACGTTTGTAATAGGTCATTCCTTTTTTTCTTAGAAGTTTAGCTCAGCAGCTTGAACTTTCTCGAATTGTTTTTTCTTTATAATTAAGAATACTTGTGTTAATAATACACAGAAACAGAAGGCTAAATATCCGATAATACGTAAAGGATTTTGTAAAACAATTTCTGTTTCTTCTTGTCCAAAGCCACCAACATTCGGATCAATATTTAATGGTTGGTCAACTTTTACTACATCTCCTGCTTTAACAGTTAACTGTAAACCTGTAGGAATAGTTTGTGTTGTTGTTTTACCAGTTGAATCATTGATCGAAATTTGTGATTCGCCTTTTTCAGTAACTGTAATATCTGAAATTTGACCAGCTTGAACTGCACCAAATGCATTAATATTACTTTTTTCACCTGTAGGGTAAACTTGACCACGGCCACGGTTACCACCAGCGTATAATGGGTAAGTTAAATATTTAACATCTGAGTTTTTCTCAGGATCTGGTGCTACCACTGGGAAAATTAGTTCTTGGTGAGTTTTACCTGCAATAGGTCCAACAACTAAAATATTATCAAAATCAGTGCTATAAGGAGAAATGAAAACACCTTTATTTTTAGCTTTAATTTCTTTTGAAACTTGAGAGCCTGTAGCTAATTTAAATCCTTTTGGTAAAATAACAATTCCACCTACATTTAAGTCAGCTTTTTTACCTACTGCACTAAGTTGTTGACGACTTACATCATACGGAACTTTTACTTCAATTTCGAATACCGAATTTGGTAGTACAGCTTGAGGAGCTTCAATTTCAATTGCTTTTTGATTTAAATGACAATTCGCACATGCAAGCTTACCATTAGCTGCACGTGGGTTAGCATACCCTTGTTGAGCAAATACAGGATATGCTTCAGAATTTTGAATACAAAAACCAAATAAACTTATAGCAATTGTTAAATTCAATAAAATACTTTTAAAAAACTTGTTAGTTGCCATGGATTCAATACTTTTTAAGTATATGTAATAAATTAATTTTTTATTAAAAATAAAATACCTGCACCGGAAAAATATAACAGTAATATTGCTAGTGCAAGTAATAATTGTGTTAATGGATCAGTTGAAGGCGTTAGAATTGCTCCGATAATTGTTGAAATAAGTATTACATAACGCCAAACACTTAACATTTGTTTTGCTGATACAATATTAAGTAACCCTAATAATATTTGAATAATTGGTATTTGAAATGCCAACCCTGTGCTATAGAATAAAACTAAAATAAATTCAAAATATTGATTAAAAGACCAAAAAGGTTCAATAACCTGATCACTATAATTTAAAAAAAAGTTTAAAGCAGCAGGAATTAAAGCATAATACGAAAATAATAATCCTAACCCAAATAATATTAAAGAGCTTATTAATAACGGTAAAATTACTTTTTTTTCTTTTTCTGTTAATCCCGGTAATAAGAATAACAATAGTTGCCCTATTGCAAATGGACTTCCAAATAATAATCCAGTATAAAAAGAGATTTTTACAGTTGAAATAAAATATTCACCTGGTGAAAGTTGAAAAAATTTTACATCATTTACAGGAAGTTCTAAAATTTGTACAAGAAATTTGACATTAAAAAAAGCTATACAAGTTAAAAATAAAATAACCCAAAACAAATGGAAAATACGTTGGCGTAGTTCCTCTATATGTTCTGAAAAAGGTAATTCAAAATTAGAACCCTGATTATTATTAAAACTAAAATCTGAATTTGTGATCATAATTTTAGATTATGTTATGTTATTGTAATGTTATCGTAATGTTTGGATTGATAAAGTTATGTAATAATTAAAATGAAAAGTTCTTATATCAAGAATAAGAACTTTTCATTTTAATTAACGAAGATATCCAACAGCTTGCACACGTGCAGCTGCTTTCTTTAATTCTATTGATGCATTAAGTCTACCTTTACTTGTTTCAGCAGTCTCAATAGCAATTGTAGCTTGTTCTAATTCTTTTGTTACTTCAGCTAAATCTAAAGCAACTAATTCTTCAACATCATTTACTAATACAGTAACTTGATTTCTATCAACTTCAGCAAACCCGCCACATAAAATCATTGGAGTCCATTTTTGATCTAATTTAATTCTTAATAGACCCGTATCTAATGCTGTAATAAGTGTGGCATGTCCGTCTAAGACACCAATTTGACCTGTAGTTCCAGGTAAAATTACTTCGTCTGCTGTTGTCGAACAAATAATCCGATCTGGAGTAAGAATGCGGATGTTTATAGCCATATTTTATTTATTCCTTATTTTAGCGTTGCTGCTTTTGCGATTGCTTCATCAATGTTCCCTACAAGGTAGAATGATTGTTCTGGTAAGTTATCTAATTCACCATCAAAGATCATTTTAAAACCTTTAATTGTTTCTTCTAAACTTACGTATTTACCAGGTGAACCTGTAAATACTTCAGCAACGAAGAATGGTTGTGATAAGAATCGTTCTACTTTTCGTGCACGTGCTACTGTTAATCGATCTTCTTCTGATAATTCATCAATACCTAGAATCGCGATAATATCTTGTAATTCTTTATAACGTTGTAACGTTTCTTTAACAGTTTCTGCCATTTCGTAATGAACACCAGTTACAATACCTGGTTGTAACATTGTAGATGTTGAATCTAATGGATCTACCGCCGGGTAAATACCTTTTGCAGCTAAGTTACGAGATAATACAGTTGTTGCATCTAAATGCGCGAATGTTGTAGCTGGTGCTGGATCTGTTAAATCATCCGCAGGTACATATACGGCTTGAATTGATGTAATAGAACCTTGAGTTGTTGATGTAATACGTTCTTGTAATGCACCCATTTCAGTTGCTAAAGTTGGTTGGTAACCTACAGCTGAAGGCATACGACCTAATAATGCTGATACTTCAGAACCTGCTTGTGTGAAACGGAAAATATTATCGATGAATAATAAAACATCTTGTTTATTTACATCTCGGAAGTATTCAGCCATAGTTAAAGCTGTTAAACCTACACGCATACGTGCTCCTGGAGGTTCATTCATTTGACCGTAAACTAATGCTACTTTAGATTCAGAGAAATTCTTTTCATTAATTACACCTGATTCTTTCATTTCTTCGTATAAATCGTTTCCTTCACGTGTACGTTCACCTACACCACCGAAAACAGATACACCACCGTGAGCTTTAGCGATGTTGTTAATTAATTCCATAATTAACACAGTTTTTCCTACACCAGCACCACCGAATAAACCGATTTTACCACCTCGACGGTATGGTGCAAGTAAATCTACTACTTTAATACCTGTTTCAAAAATTGATGGTTTAGTTTCTAATTCTGTGAATGCAGGAGCTTCACGGTGAATTGGTAATGTTGTTTCATTTGAAACTTCACCTTGCTCATCCACAGGTTCACCAATTACGTTAAAGATTCGACCTAAAGTCGTAATACCAACAGGTACACTGATAGGTGCGCCTAAATCTATTGCTTCTGCATTTCGTTTTAAACCATCTGTTGAACGCATTGATACGGCACGAACTTTGTTATCACCTAATAACTGTTGTACTTCTACAATAATCTCTGTATTATCAGAAGCAGTAACTTTAACCGCACTATAAATCGGTGGTAATTCTCCACCTGGGAATACGATGTCTAATACTGGACCAATAATTTGAGTAACGTAACCGATATTTGTACTAGTTTTAACCATTTTGATTTAACATATTTAAATATTTACGAATAAAAATACTTTCTATAATCAACCCATATTAATAAAGTCAATACAAAATTGAAAATTAATAAACTACATATTATTGTACAACAAAATATTACCAATTCTTGAATTAAATGTTGAACATTAATAACTAACAATGAACATTAAAATGAATTGTCTGACGTCAAGCGACCTGTTGTTTTAAGCCAATTTTGTGCTTCAATGTAATTATTTGGAGCTAATTTAATGGCTTGACGCCAATACTCGGCTGCTTTATCAAATAATCCTTTAGCAATTTCTAAATTTTGTTTTTTCGAAGCTTTAACACCTTGGTAATGATAAATAACTGCAATATTATTTAAAGCTTGAGGTAAATTTAAATTTAATTCAAGTGCTTGATGATAATATTCTAATGCTTGTATGTATTCGCCATTACTTGAATAGATTAATCCAATATTATATAAAATATAACTTCGATCATATGGATCCTCTTCTAATTGTAAAGCTTCATAATAATTTTCTAATGCTTCTGCATATTCACCTTCGGATTGAGCAGACATACCATCTCTATAATAGAAAAATGCCTGTTTTTCTTGTTTACTTGCTGGCAAAACTTTTAAAATAATATCAGCAATAATAGTAAAGGTTTTATCAATAAAGTTATCATTTCGTTGACTACGACCCATTAAATATTCCTTATAGATACAATTAATTTAACTATATATTATTAAATATTAAAAAATGAAAATTATCATATCATCTTTGTATTTGAATAGATCAAATAAAAGATAATATAATAACTGAAAAATTATTTATACTTAATTTGAAGCTACAAATGGTAATAACGAAAGAATTCGTGCACGTTTAATAGCTTTTGCAATTTTACGTTGTTGTTGAACAGTTATTCCTGTTGCACGTCTTGGTAAAATTTTTCCTTGTTCCGTAATAAATAATTTTAATAATTCAATATCTTTGTAATCAATTTTTTGATCAAAGTTAATTGTAGAAATTTTTTGTTTTTGTGATAACATAATTTATTTTATTTCTTTATGTATTGTAGATTTATTACAGTGTGGACAATATTTTTTAAGTTCAATACGTTCCGGATTGTTTCGTCGATTTTTTTGAGTAGTGTATCTTGAAACACCGGCTGATCTTTTGTTTGTATTTGAACGACATTCTGTACACTCTAGTGTAATTAGAATTCGAGTACCTTTAGTTTTTGCCATATAAATTTTGATAAAATAGTAAATTCTTAATTAATATTTTATATACATTAATTATTGCATATAAAATTTTATCTTATCAAGCTTTTATCTTAAGTTTTGATTAATTAACTAAAAAATAAAAGTCTATAATTTTAGATTAACACTATTCTATTTACTAAAACTAATGTAGTATTATTTACAAAAATTAATTATTAAAACTATGGCTAATAATAAATCGGCATTAAAACGCATTAAAATTGCAGAACGAAATAGATTACAAAATAGATATTATAAAGCAAGTGCAAGAACATTAATAAAACTTTTTGTAAAACAATTAGAAACTTATAAAGTATCAAAAAGCCAGAATGATCGAGCTAAAGCACAAACTCTTTTAAACTCAATTTATAGTTTGTTAGATAAAGGCTGTAAGAAAAAAGTTTATCATAGAAATACGGCTGCTCGTAAAAAAGCTCAATTAGCTGCACAATTAAAAAATACCTAAAATCGCTATAAATTTTTCGACTAAAAATTGAATTTGCTTTTAGTCGAAAAATTTTATTAAAAATAAAACCTTGTCTCTTAAAAATTAAAAACAAGTATGAACAGAAATTATGAAAAACTGTAAAACTTATATTACTACTTTACCCGATTTTGTTGAAATTCAAAGAAAAAGTTTCTGTTGGTTTCTTTCCCAAGGATTAAGTACAGAATTTGAAACATTTGGTTCAATTGTTGATATGAGTGACAATTTAGAAATTTGTTTTTTTAATCAAGAGTATATCCTAGTAAAACCTACATATTCTGCACTTGAATCAAAACATTATGACACAAGTTATTCCGCAAGAATTCAAATGTACTTACAAGTACGTGATAAAAAAGCAAACAAAATAATATTAAATAGAAAAATTTTCCTAGGTTATCTACCGTTGATGACAGACGCTGCAACTTTTATTATTAATGGTTGTGAACGGGTTATTGTTAGTCAAATTATTCGTAGTCCCGGTATCTATTTCCAAAAAAGTAAAAATAAAAAAAAGTCTAACCTTTTTAATGCAACACTAATCCCGGATCGTGGTTCCTGGGTAAAATTTGAACTTCTGGAAGACCAAGTTAAACAACAAATAGTTATTCCTAGTACCGGTCAAAACCTAAAGACCGAGCAAGATATTGTTATTGATATTAACAGGAATGTTAAACAATCAATAATTGCTTTATTACAAACAATGGGTTTAAGTGATAAAGAAATTTATAATAATTTGCAATCTCCTAATTATATTTACACCAATGATCAAAACCTAAATAATGATAGTGAAGCTAATCAATTATTATCAAATAGTCCAATCTTTCAAGATAAATCTTATGATTTGTTTCCAGAATTCTCTAAAATATTTGATGAACGTTATTATTTCTTAGGTAAAATTGGTCGATATAAAATTAATAAACGGCTAAATCTAAAAATCTCTGAACAATTTCAGACATTAACTTATCAAGATTTATTTTCAATTATTGATTATTTATTAGAACTTTCTAAATCAAATAATATTGGTGATGATATTGATCATTTAAAAAATCGAAAAGTTCGTTCAGTCGGAGAATTAATTCAAAATCAATTTAGAATTGGGTTACAACGGCTAAAACGTAAGGGCCAAGAAACTTTAGTTTTTAACAGTCTTTTTAATTCAAATACAAATACATTAATTAATTCAAAACTTTTAATCACAACGTTAAAAGAATTTTTTAATTCTAGTCAACTTTCTCAATATATGGATCAAACAAATCCTTTGTCAGCACTTACGCACAAACGAAGAATTAGTAGCTTAGGTCCAGGTGGGTTAAATCGTGATCGAATAAGTTTTGCTGTCCGTGATATTCACCCGAGTCAGTATGGACGTATATGTCCTATCGAAACCCCTGAAGGGCAAAATGCTGGTCTAGTCTCATCGCTAACAACTTGTGCTCGTATTAATGATTTAGGATTTTTAGTAACCCCATTTTGGCGAGTAATTAATGGAAAAGTACTTAAAAAAGGGGATCCTATTTATTTAACAGCTGATGAGGAAGATCTTTATAAAGTTGCTCCAGCTGATATCTTTATTGATAATAATGATTATTTGGTAAAAGATTTAATCCCAGTTCGATATAAACAAAATTTTATAACTATCCCTCCATCAGAAGTCGATTTTATTGCTATTTCTTCTATTCAAGTAGTTTCAGCAGGGGCTGCTTTAATTCCATTTTTAGAACATGATGATGCTAACCGAGCTTTAATGGGTTCAAATATGCAAAGGCAAGCTGTTCCATTATTATCACCACAAAAACCTATTGTTGGTACTGGTATTGAAAGTCAAATTGCTATTGATTCCAATATGGGTATAACAGCAATTAATGATGGTTACGTTGACTATGTAAGCGGAGATAAAATTGTAATTCAAGAACACTCAGGAGAACAACATACGTACAATCTACAAAAGTACAATCGCTCAAACCAAGAAACATGTATTAATCAGCGCCCTATAGTATGGCCGGGAGAAAAAATTGAATCTGGACAAATGATTGCTGATGGGCCTGGAATTGATAGTGGAGAACTTGCTTTAGGGCAAAATATTTTGGTGGCTTATATGCCATGGCAAGGCTACAATTTCGAGGATGCGATTTTAATTAATGAGCGGCTTATTTATGATGATGTTTTTACATCAATTCATATTGAAAAATATGAAATTGATATAATACAAACAAAAGAAGGTAGCGAGAAAATGACAAAAAATATTCCTAATATTGAGTCAAGTCGTGTTCAACAATTAGATGAAAATGGTGTTATTTATAAAGGAAGTTTTGTCAAACCGGGTGATATTTTAGTAGGAAAAGTTACACCTAAAGGAGATTCTGAACAATTACCAGAAGCAAAATTATTACGTGCCATTTTTGGGGAAAAAGCGAAAAATGTACGAGATTCTTCTTTACGAATGCCAAATGGTGAATATGGACGAGTAATTGCAACTGAAGTTTTTACTAGAGAAAATGGAGATAAACTTCCCTTAGGTTGTAATGGGATTGTAAAAATCTTTATAGCTCAAGTACGTAAAATTCAAGTTGGTGATAAAATTGCAGGACGCCATGGAAATAAAGGAATTATTTCACGTATTTTACCGCGCCAAGATATGCCATTTTTACCAGATGGTACGCCAATAGATGTTATTTTAAATCCTTTAGGTGTACCTTCACGAATGAATGTTGGCCAACTTTATGAGTGTTTACTTGGATTAGCGGGTGATAATTTAAATAGACGTTTTAAAATTTCCCCATTTGATGAAATGTATGGTCAAGAAGTATCGCGAATTTTAATTAATCAAAAACTGCGGAAAGCGGCTATTAAGAAAAATAAAGCTTGGATTTTTAATCCTTATACACCTGGTAAAATGGTCTTAGTTGATGGTAGAACAGGAAAAGAGTTTGATAATCCTATCACAGTTGGTAAAGCTTATATGTTAAAGCTAATTCATTTAGTAGATGATAAAATTCATGCCCGTTCAACAGGTCCTTATTCTTTAGTAACACAACAACCTCTTGGTGGTAAATCCCAGAATGGGGGACAACGATTTGGTGAAATGGAAGTATGGGCATTAGAAGGGTTTGGAGCAGCATATACACTACAAGAACTTTTAACAATCAAATCTGACGATGTACAAGGTCGAAATAATACGTTAAATGCTATTATTAAAGGTCGAACAATCAAAAAATCAGGTTTACCTGAATCGTTTAAAGTTTTATTACAAGAATTACGCTCAATTGGATTAGATGTAACAACATATAAATTAAATAAATTAAATACAGATCAAGAAACCGATATTGAAATTAATTTAATGGAAAACTATGAATCTATATCAAAAAAATTCCCACCAACTACAGATATAAATAATTTATTATTTTAATAATTTTAATTTATAAAACTTAGATATTACAAATGGAACAAAAATTTGATTATATTAAAATAACATTAGCCTCACCAAAGCATATCAAAGAATGGAGTCAACGACTTTTACCCAATGGACAAATTGTTGGTGAAGTTACAAAAGCTGAAACAATAAATTACCGGACTTTTAAACCAGAAATGGATGGTTTATTCTGTGAACGAATTTTTGGGCCAAATAAAAATTTAGAGTGCCATTGCGGTAAGTATAAAAGAGTTAGGTATGAAGGATTAATTTGCGATCGATGTGGTGTTGAAGTTACTGAATCCCGTGTTCGACGATATCGTATGGGGTATATTAATTTAATATATCCTGTTACGCATATTTGGTATATGAAAAGTCGGCCTAATTATATGGCTTTATTACTTGAAGTAGAACAATTAGAATTATGTGTACCTCCGATTGGTTTTAATAGTTCCGGTCGTCGAATTCTTCAAAAACAATTTGGACAAGATGAACTCATTCGTCAAATTAAATTACCAATTTTTGCTTATTTTATTGCAGATAACCAAGAAGCGTTTTATGACCGTCATTGGGATTTACAAACATATCGAAAAGCACGTAGGGCAAACTTTACTAATTATTTTGGGGCTCCAGCACGTGATTCAAAAGATACATTTCCTATTGGAGCCGCTGCAATTCAAAAAGAATTAGAATTACTAGATGTTGAAACGGAGATAACGAAAACTCGCGAGTTTATTACCCACGTTATTTTTACAATGTCTCTTGAAAAAAGAATTTTTCAAGAACCAACAGATAGTCAAGAAGTTGCCGATACAAAAATTGATAAACAAACTGCTTTTGAAATCACTCAATTATCAGATAAAGAATATCAAACAGTTGATGAAAATATTCAAAAACGACGAAAAAAACGAAAACGCTGGATTTTTAAACGAAAAGTTTATCTACTTGATAAAGCAACAAAACGAATTCGTATTTTAGAGAGTTTTTCGTCAACCGGCTCACACCCATCTTGGTTAATTCTGTCTCTTTTACCAGTAATTCCCCCCGGATTACGTCCTATGATTCAATTAGAAGGTGGTCGATTTGCGACTTCTGATTTGAATGAATTATATCGTCGTATTATTACACGAAATAACCGACTAATACGATTATTAGAGATTGATGCACCACAACTTATCATTCGTAATGAGAAACGAATGTTGCAAGAAGCTGTTGATTCGTTAATTTATAATGGAAAACGGGGTAAAACTGCCATGGGGGCAAATAATCGTCCGTTAAAATCTTTATCAGATATTATAAAAGGGAAGCAGGGCCGTTTTCGTTTAAATTTATTAGGAAAACGAGTGGATTATTCTGGTCGATCTGTTATTGTCGTGGGTCCTGGTCTAAAATTAAATCAATGTGGATTACCATTTGAGATTGCTATTGAGCTTTTCCAACCTTTTATAATTCGTGAATTGATTAATCAAGGCTTAGCAAGTAATATTAAAGTTGCTAAAAATTTTATACAACAAAATGAAATATTAATCGAACCTGTTTTAAGCGAAGTTTTCTTAAATCACCCAGTATTTTTAAACCGAGCTCCTACTCTTCACCGTTTAGGAATTCAATCATTTGAGCCCATTTTAGTGCCCGGAAGAGCGATTCATTTGCATCCCCTTGTTTGTTCAGCATTTAATGCTGATTTTGATGGTGATCAGATGGCTGTTCATGTTCCATTGTCAATTCAAGCACAAGCCGAATCTTATATTTTAATGTTAGCACCTTATAATTTTTTATCACCAGCAACTGGTGAACCCATAATTTTACCAAGTCAAGATATGGTTTTAGGTTGCTATTACTTAACAGCTAATAATATATCTAATTTATTAGGTTCTAATCATTATTTTGCAAATTTTGAAGATATATTATTAGCCTATAACCAAGAAAAGGTTGAGTTACATGCTTCTATTTGGGTTAGATATAATAAGGAAATAACGATTCCTTCGGAATTACTAAAGAAAGTACCCTTAGATGATGAAAGTTGGATTGAATATTATGATCAATTACAAATAAGAAAGGACAAAACAGGTGCAACAATTGTTCAATATTTACAAACAACAACGGGGCGGGTAATTTTTAATTATACAATTCAAAAAACATTAAATATTTTGTAAAAAAACTTCCCGTTCGAAAGTATTGATTAAACATTTATAGATAAAAACTAAATCTCCTATGGAACATTATACTTATCAAAATACTCTTATTAGTAAAAAACAATTAAAAAACTTATTGGCCTGGTGTTTTACAAAATATGGTGCCGTACAGGCATCTCTTTTAGCAGATGAATTAAAATATTTAGGTTTTAAATATGCAACACAAGCTGGTATTTCCATTAGTATTGAAGACTTAAGAGTCCCTCCTGCTAAGTTATCCATTTTAACAGAAGCGGAAAATGAAATTTCAAATGCCGAAGAATTAGCTTTAAGAGGAAAAACGACCGAAGTTGAACGTTTCCAAAAAGTAATTTCGACTTGGACATTGACGAGTGAAACATTAAAAGATGAGGTAGTTTCTTATTTTAAAACATATGATCCACTAAATTCTGTTTATATGATGGCATTTTCAGGAGCACGTGGTAATATTTCACAAGTTCATCAGCTAGTTGGTATGCGTGGTCTTATGTCAGATCCAAGTGGTGAGATTATTGATCTTCCAATTGTAAAGAATTTTCGTGAAGGTTTGCGAATAACTGATTATTTAATGTCTGGATATGGAGCCCGAAAAGGGATTGTTGATACTGCTTTAAAAACGGCCAACTCGGGTTATTTAACACGTCGGTTAATTGATGTAGCCCATGATATTATTATTCGTGAAAAAGACTGTAATACAGAATATTCGATCTTATTTATAAATAAAAAGAATAATAAAAGAATTACTACATCTTTTTATGATCGAATTTTAGGTCGTTTACTAAGTAAAAATGTATATGATCCAATTACGAACGATCTTATTGCTAAAGTTAATGATCAAATAACACCAAATTTAATTAACCTATTTCAACAAAAAAATATTCAAGTAATTTTCTTCCGATCACCTTTAACTTGTAATTTAAACCGTTCTGTTTGTCAAAAATGCTATGGCTGGAATCTAGCTAATGAGAATTTAGTAGATCTAGGTGAAGCAGTTGGGATCATTGCAGGTCAATCTATTGGTGAACCAGGTACACAGCTTACAATGAGAACATTTCACACTGGTGGAATTTTTACTGCTGGGGGTAATAAACCTATTATTAGTCCCGGTGATGGTGTAGTAAAATTTTCTGATGTGTTAAAAACATCAATTTTACGTACAAGTAACGGTGAAAATGTTTTAATAACTGAAAACTCTGGTCAAATTTTTCTAATCCCTGAAAATGATGAGTACGATAAAGTTTCTATTTATTTACCTAGTAATAGTACGCTGTTTATTACGGAAAATCAGTATATAAAACAAAATGCAGTAATTGGACAGTTTGTCGAAAATACAAAACAAACTAAAACTGAGACTAAAAATATTGTCAGTGATTTTTCTGGTGAAATTAAAATTATAAACCGTGAGCAAAGTAAGTCAATTACAACTGATAAGCTCATTTGGTTATTAGCAGGTCAAGTATATAATATTCCAACAAATTCTTTTTTAAATTTTTACGACGATTACATTATTAATAAAAATAATTATTTATTTCGAATTAAACTTATTAATCGGTACGCCGGTTTTGTAAAGATAAGTAATAATAAAATTGATTTATCGCAACAAGTTATTGAAGTCCGAAATAGTTTTCGAGATTTTCCAAACTCCAAGATTCAGAAATTAACGAGTCCGATTCTTGATAATAATTATTTACTATCTTTTAAAAATGCTAAGTACTTAGTAAATTTAGGTTCAAATTCACAAAACTCTCTTCACAATACAAATGCAAATTTATTAAATCAATGTTTTTTAACTAAAACAGGTGGTATTCCATATCAAAATTTTAATCATAGTAATGATTATATAAAAAAGACTAATCGTAAAACTGATTTCTATTACACAAATACTATAGTTTGGTTAGCAGAAGAAACGTTTATTCTAAATCGAGATTCGACTCTGTTACTTGTCGAGAATAATGAGTTTATTGTTGAAAACTACGAGATAGTTCCGAACATTTTTTCTAAAAGTATGGGGATCGTCAAAATTGTAGCAAAAAATAATATTATTCAAGAAGTTATTATAAAACCTGGTCATCTCTTTTTATTTGAGTTGGACAATGTAAAAGATGAATTTAAGTATCATAAAAAAATCTTTTATAGTGGTGAATCTATTGAATTAAGTCATCAAACGATATTAATTAATGAGCCTGTTTTTTGTGAAATATTAGATACTTCTCAAGGTCCTCAATTAGAAATTAGGCCACTTCAATTATTCGAGGTTCCATTACCTAAATCATTGAAAAAAACATTTGAAAGCAGATTAAAAAAAGATAGTACCTTTAAAATAATACCCACTCTAGCTCAAGCTTTTAATTGGAACGAAAAAATAAAAGCGTTTGATACACAAAAAATTATCTCTGAGACATTGCAGTTTCAATTTTCTAGTCAAGAAGTTACAAAGAATCGAATAGAAAATAGTTTAATTGCGAATCGACAAAAAAAGAATAACCTCCAATTCATTAGTTCAGAAAAATTTTACATTAATCACTATGTACCAATAAGCTTAAAGTACACAGATATTAACTTATGTTTACTAGTGGAAAATGAACAATTTATTAATGCTTATACAGCTTTTGGTTATTTAGAAATTTGTACACAAAAATATAAAAAATTAGTTCAATTAAAATCTAAAAAAGCAAGTAATAAACAATTATTAGTAATTTCTGAAGATGATTGTATTGTCGTTCCTAAAGATAAGGAAACGTCAAATTTTGTCAGTAATTTAACTGTTGAAAATAATTCAACTTTAAAAATTGGTAAATATTTGACAGAAACGGATCATTCAATATTATTGCAAAAAGGCCGACCATATTTTTTCCCTAATTGTCAAACTGTAAAACCAAAAGATCCTGTTAAAAAAGAGAAAAAAAGAAAAAAACCAGAATTGGAAACTTTACCACCAGTTCCTGTTTTGTTCAAACGAAATCAGTTAATTATTCGTTACCGTGATACGTCTACACGTCCGAAAAAGCTTGGAGCAGCATTATTAAATAATTTAGATTATCAAATTTATTACAAAGAAAAAAATTATGGTTCAGGTTCTTTAGTCCTAGATAAAAAGGAAAAAGAGTTTGAAATTACAAAGAATAGGATCCTAGGTTTAAGCTTAATAAATAAGTTTAATTCAATAAATACTGATGCAAGCGATTTATCTACTGCATCTTTAAAAACCAATGATTATTCGTTAAATCAATTATATTTGCATAAAAATGAATATAGAGGGGAATCTGCGGGTAAAAATGTAGCTTTAAGAAAAAGTTCAAGAAGAGTTCAATCAGCACATACAATGAACATTGAGCAAAACACAATCTATTGTAAAAATGGTACTTTTATCGAAGAAGGCCAGCCTTTGGGATTATTAAACTTTGAAAAAGAAGTTACAGGTGATATTGTTCAAGGTTTACCAAGAATTGAACAATTATTAGAAGCTAGAAAAATTGAGGCAAAAGAAAAAAAATTATTATATGATTTTCAATCAAGTCCACGGGAACGGTTAATTTTTTTAAATAGTCGTTTAGATTCTACATTTGAATTTAAAAAAATGATGACTACATTTAAAAATAGTTCAAATTTAAATCCGCATTTCTTGTTAAATTTATATTTTGAACAATATACAACTGCGAAAAAGAATAGATTACTAAATGGTAAAATAGGGTTTGTATCGCGATTTGATTTATACGAAGGGACATATCGTAGTTTTAAAAAAGTTCAAGATTTAATTTTAAGTTCTGTACAATCGGTGTATAGATCACAGGGTGTTACAATTTCAGATAAACACTTGGAAATTATTTTAAAACAAATGACCGCAAAAGTTAAAATTTTTAAAGAGGGTGATACACCTTTATTACCATTAGAAATAATAGATTTGTATCAAATTAATTATATGAATAAAATAATTTTCCAAAGTAAGAAAAAAACAATAGGAACGAAACCTGCTCTTTATCGTCCCATTTTATTTGGTATCACAAAAACAGCATTAAATAGTCCAAGTTTTATTTCAGCTGCAAGTTTTCAGGATACTACTCGTGTATTAACTCGTGCAGCAATCGAAGGGAGAGTTGATTGGCTTCGTGGGTTAAAAGAAAATGTTGTTATTGGACACTTAATTCCTGCAGGGACGGGATATACAAAATATTCACAAAGTTTTAAAATTTAAAAATTTTTTAACAAAAACTGGACTATTTTCTACTAAATTTGTTATCTTATCTTTAAACATTACTAATTAGAATTATCTTTAAGGAGTTAAATTATCATGGCTGATGTAACTTTAGCCCAATTATTAGAAGCTGGTGTTCATTTTGGACATAAAGCTTACCGTTGGAATCCGAAAATGTTTCCTTACATTTATACCGAACGAAATAATATTCATATTTTAGATTTAGTTCAATCAGCCCAATTATTGAAAGAAGCTAGTAGTTATTTACAATCAGCAGCTGAACAAAAGAAAACAATTTTATTTATTGGAACAAAACGTCAAGCAAGTAACGTAATTGCGCAAGAAGCAAAACGTTGTAATTCTTACTATATAAATCATCGTTGGTTAGGTGGGATGTTAACAAATTGGGTAACATTAAAGAGCCGAATTGAACGTTTAAATGTTTTAGAACAACAAGAAAGTAATGAAATTTTTAATTTATTACCAAAAAAAGAAGCAGCTCTAAGACGTAAAGAGTTAGACAAATTACGCCGTCACTTAAATGGGGTTAAAGATATGCAAACAATCCCAGATGTTGCTATTATTGTTGACCAAAAACGTGAATTGACTGCTATCCGTGAATGTCGAAAATTAGGAATCCCAATTATATCAATTTTAGATACAAATTGTGACCCAGATTTAATTGATATTCCAATTCCAGGAAATGATGATGCTGTTCGTTCTATTAAATTAATTCTGAATACATTGTCAGAAAGTATTTTATTAGGTCAAGATAAATAAAAAACACTAATTCTATTTTTTAGAATTCAGGTTAGATTCATCATTACTAAATTTTAAAATATTGTAATGATGAATCTTTGTTAAACTAATCTTCGGATTTAGTTTTCTTAGTTAATCTTTATTATTGACATATGATTTAATTTTAGGTTACTATATATTAGTAGTAATGCTGGTGTAGCTCAGTGGTAGAGCAACTGATTTGTAATCAGTCGGTCGGGGGTTCAAATCCCTTCACTAGCTTTTTAATTAATAAGTAAACTTGAAGTCAAGAAATCTATTCAATTTTTTTTCAGAGATTAGTTTAGGATAACTTCATTTGAGTTATTTGAGAATCAAAATCTAGGCTTTATGGTTATCATATTTTAGCTAATAATGAAACGAGACAAATTTTTTTCGTCAAACTTCGGTTGGAAACCATTAGGGGAAGGTAATTCTTAGAGACGATTAATAAATTGAGTTATCAAGTTCTATGTTTATGAAAAAATAAGGTTATCAATTTTTTTAGACCTTTTGTTATGTTTGGTACTTTAATTTGAAATTTAATCTATACAATTAGAAGACATACTAGTATGTCTTCTAATTGTATAGATTAAATTTCAAATTGATTTCCACGGCGATATTGTAAATAAGCAGCAACAAAAAGTCCAAGAGCTGATACAGTAACCATACCTAATACAATGCCAGATAATAAAGGTTCTACCATTATGTTTTCTATCTACTAAAAATTAAGAATGAAAATATATTATATGTATTATAGTTTTAAAATATTAATATATTACTACGTACGTTTAAAATAATAAAATGCTGCCAATTCTAATTAACAATTAGCCTATCTTTCCATTTATAAAAAGATGTTTAAGTTTCGATGTATATACGACTTAATTCTGTCTTTTTTAGCAGCACATCTAGATTAAAACATTTCTCTTACTTTTCGCAAGAGATATTTATTAAGTTTTATATTCAACTAATTATTTTACAACAAATAGATTTAAATCTTCGAGAATTAGTGGTATTTTTGTTTTAATGGCCTAATAAATCTCTTTTTACAGTAAAATTTTAATTATAAAATATTGTATTTAAAAAATTTAAAAATTTTTTCTTACTCAGTTCTATTATAATTTAGTTTTTCAATCTTGCTATGCTATTATTACTGAATTTAAAGTTTTTAGAAAATAGAGAATTATTCTTCTAGAAAACATTCTTAAGATAGAATTTAAACAAAAATATTTATTTAAAAGGAAGAAGATATTTGGATTAATCTGTTAATGCGAGCGTTATATAGCTCCGTTTTATTAAACTACCCTAATAGTAGAATTATACATATTAACTCTAAGATTAATATAATTGGTCCATTGTCAAAGAATAAAATACGAAACTTTAGTGTTATTTTTTTAGACTGACTACCTAGTATAGTCTTAAGAATTTTACGCATGTACTAGGTAATCGGCCTCTTTAGCTAATTTAAAATAAGTTAGTTAGGATTTTAAATTACTGTTAATTAGTTAGACTTATTAAATTTAATAAGTCTAACTCAACCATACTCCTTACTGGATTCTTTTTTGTTAATAAGGTTTAGATTTTATTTTTTCTCTAATTTATCTAAAACCAATAGCCGCTTGCCATGCAAAAGCTAATAATAAGAAGAATACTGGGATAATAGGTAAAACATCCACAATCGGACTGAATATGATATACGCTTCTGGTAATCGAGCTAAAAGTAACCCTTCCATAAATTAAAACCTCTATATTCGATAGATAATTGGTAATATTAAATTAATAATATTTAATAATATTAATTCTACTATAAAAATATAGAAAAAATTAATTTATCTAGGAATTACGATTAAAAAATGTTGAACAGAATGTTTTAATATCAAAAACCTTTTTTTATCTATTGTCTTCGTACTTTTCAAAAGCTTTAAATTAAGTCCACGACATTTTTATAAAATTTGTACACTTATGAGTTTGCGTTTGAACGTAATAGGAAAAATTATTTTTAACTACTTAAAGTTAGTATTTAAATTCATTTTTCAAGTATAATAGGTAATAATATTACTATTTTATTTATTAGCGTCTGATATTTGTAAAATTTTATTGTTACTAATTGGAGTTAAAAAATTTTAAAAATATAGAATGTAGATATAATATTTACATCTATATGTAAAAGTAAAATCTATTTTATAATTATCTTGTATTAAAAATTTATCTTAATAAATATTATGACAGGTGCATTTTTACCAGCAATCTTAGTACCTCTTGTAGGTCTAGTATTTCCAGCTTTTAGTATGGCATTATTTTTCATGTACATTGAATCTGAAGATATTAGTTAAACTATAAGTAAACTAATTTATTTTAAGTTTTAAGTTGATAATTTAACAATCTTAGATAGTCTAACAATAAGCTTTAGGTTTGTTAGAACTTTGTTAGATTATCACTATTCTTTTTTACACATTGTATCTCTAATATTTTTCTATTGTTTGAAATATTTTTTATTCTTTATTAAAATATAACAAGAGAAATTTAAGTTATACCTAACTTACAATTATTTTTCTATATTTTATTTTAAGTTTCTATTTGTTAGAAAAGATTTGTATTAAGTTTGTTTTATTGATTTTAAAATGATAAAGAACATAATAAACGGTTCAAAAGTACTAAATAGAATAAATTATTATTTTAACTAAAATAATAATTTATTCTATTTAGTACTTATAATACTATGGAAACGTCGATAAGTAGTTAAAGTAAAAAATAAAGTTTACTTATTACATATTTTTATTAAAGGATTATAGATATGACCATTGCAATTGGACAAAACCAAGAACGTGGCTTATTTGATCTTATTGATGATTGGTTAAAGAAAGATAGATTTGTCTTTGTTGGCTGGTCAGGTTTATTATTATTCCCAACAGCATACTTAGCAGTAGGTGGTTGGTTTACAGGAACTACGTTTGTAACTTCTTGGTACACACATGGTTTAGCGAGTTCATACTTAGAAGGTTGTAACTTCTTAACTGCAGCAGTGTCAACTCCTGCAAACAGTATGGGTCACTCTTTATTATTATTATGGGGCCCAGAAGCACAAGGTGATTTCACACGTTGGTGTCAAATCGGTGGTCTTTGGACATTTATCGCATTACATGGTGCATTTGGTCTAATCGGCTTCTGTTTACGTCAATTTGAAATTGCTCGTTTAGTAGGTATTCGCCCATACAATGCTATTGCATTCTCAGGTCCGATCGCAGTTTTCGTTTCTGTGTTCTTATTATACCCATTAGGTCAAGCAAGTTGGTTCTTCGCACCTAGTTTTGGTGTTGCAGCAATCTTCCGATTCTTATTATTCTTACAAGGTTTCCACAACTGGACATTAAACCCATTCCACATGATGGGTGTTGCTGGTATTTTAGGTGGTGCTTTACTTTGTGCTATTCATGGTGCAACAGTAGAAAATACATTATTCGAAGATGGTGATGCAGCTAACACATTCCGTGCGTTTACTCCAACACAATCAGAAGAAACATACTCAATGGTAACAGCAAACCGCTTCTGGTCACAAATTTTCGGTGTAGCATTCTCAAACAAACGTTGGTTACACTTCTTCATGTTATTTGTACCAGTAACAGGTTTATGGACAAGTTCTGTTGGTATTGTAGGTTTAGCATTAAACTTACGTGCTTACGATTTCGTTTCACAAGAATTACGTGCAGCAGAAGATCCAGAGTTTGAAACATTCTACACAAAAAATATCTTATTAAACGAAGGTATTCGAGCTTGGATGGCAGCACAAGATCAACCACATGAAAACTTTGTATTCCCTGAGGAGGTATTACCACGTGGAAACGCCCTTTAATAGTAGTATAGCAGGTCGTGACATTGAATCAACAGGTTTCGCTTGGTGGAGTGGAAACGCACGTTTAATTAATGTTTCAGGTAAATTATTAGGTGCGCACGTAGCGCATGCTGGTTTAATGGTATTTTGGGCAGGTGCTATGGTACTATTTGAAGTATCACACTTTGTTCCAGAGAAACCTTTATATGAACAAGGTTTCATTTTAATTCAACATTTAGCTACATTAGGTTACGGTATCGGTCCTGGTGGTGAGATTACAACAACTGTACCATACTTCGCTGTTGGTGTTATTCACTTAATCTCTTCAGCAATTTTAGGTTTTGGTGGTTTATACCATTCTTTATTAGGCCCAGATACATTAGAAGAATCATTCCCATTCTTTGGTTATGACTGGCGTGATAAAAACAAAATGACTACTATTTTAGGTATTCATTTATGTTTATTAGGTCTTGGTTCTTTCTTATTAGTTATCAAAGCTATGTATTTAGGTGGTGTTTACGATACTTGGGCACCAGGTGGTGGTGATGTTCGTTTAATTACGACTCCAACATTAAACCCAATTGTAATTTTTGGTTACGTATTCCGTTCTCCATTTGGTGGTGACGGTTGGGTAGTATCGGTAAATAATATGGAAGATATTATTGGTGGCCATATCTGGGTTGGTATCCTTTGTATTACTGGTGGTATCTGGCACATTTTCACTAAGCCATTTGCTTGGGCACGTCGTGCTTTCGTATGGTCAGGTGAAGCTTACTTATCATACAGTTTAGCTGCGATTTCATTAATGGGTTTCACAGCTTCTTTATACTCTTGGTACAACAATACAGCTTACCCTAGTGAATTATACGGTCCAACAGGTCCTGAAGCTTCACAATCACAAGCATTTACATTCTTAGTTCGTGACCAACGATTAGGTGCTAACGTATCATCAGCACAAGGTCCTACTGGTTTAGGTAAGTACTTAATGCGTTCACCAAGTGGTGAAATCATCTTTGGTGGTGAAACAATGCGATTCTGGGATTTACGTGCTCCATGGGTAGAACCATTACGTGGTCCAAACGGTTTAGATATCAACAAAATTAAAAATGATATTCAACCTTGGCAAGAACGTCGTGCTGCTGAATACATGACACACGCTCCTTTAGGTTCGTTAAATTCAGTAGGTGGTGTAGCAACAGAGATTAACTCAGTTAACTATGTTTCTCCACGTTCATGGTTATGTTGTTCACACTTCTTCTTAGGTTTCTTCTTCTTAATCGGACACTGGTGGCACTCAGGTCGTGCTCGTGCTGCTGCTGCTGGTTTCGAAAAAGGTATTAACCGAGCTAATGAGCCTGTATTATCAATGCGTCCTATTGATTAATTCTATTAATTAATTTTTACGTATAATTGTAATTATTGATTGTTTTTATAAAACAATCAATAATTATATTTTAATTTCATTTAATGGATTGACAACTTATAAATAAATAGTTTAACATAGCTCTTGTCATATATTTATATGAATGTATTCCCTTAGATATTAAAATTCTAAGGCGTTTGACGTTATTGTTAAGTTGGCGTTTATCAGACTAATTTTAAAATACATCTATTTATTTTACTGAATAAGCAAGGAGTTATACTCTATGATGGATTTTGATATACTAGGTTTTCTTGGTTTAGGTACAAAGCAAATATACTATTACGCAGAAACTCGTCGTGTCTATACATTTAACGAGCAAGATCTTTTTAGAATTATGGGCATGTTATGCTTTTTTAGAGTCTTCTACTTCAAGTTTAATAGACAATTCTCTATTTTACGTTCAGTCAAAATGGGAATAGTCGGTTTCATTTGTTGCGCGGCCTATCATGATGTAATAACACAAACTGTTAATGGTTATGGAAAGATGCTTCGAGATGTTGATTGGACTTATGGGTTATGGCATTCGTCTTATCATAAATCATTTACAATCCTTCCGTATTTACAAAATAACTACTTTACTTTGCCACGATATGGTCAGCTAGATTTTAATTGGATTCCAAATTTAACTTTTACAGATCTTACTCGATTAAGTTGGTGGGAAATTCCAGAATTAGTAGTTACAAGTATAGTTACATTGGTTCATTACTTATTAAAATGGACACATTTAGATGGAATTGAAAAATATTTTGCATTTATTTATAATCTTATATTCCGTGAGATCATAGATTATAAATCTATTATTGATTTTGTATACTATTTTGAAAAATATTTTGGTTGGAATTCATTCCGAAATATGGTGACTTATGGATTTTTGATCCGAGTATCACGTGAATTCTTACCATATCCAGTTCGTTGGCATTGGGCACATGCCTCTGTTTTGGAACTTGTTAATAGACATTGGATTAATTTTGGTTTAAGTTTAAGTCGAACAACATATGACATGCCGACTTCAAGTCCAGAACGACTGGCGGTTCAAGGTCTTGTATCAGCTCATATGAGTTTAACTGTTGCAATGATTATTTTTATGATGTTACATGCTGTTTTTCTTCAGTATTATTTCTTACCCTTTGTAACTGAATCTGCAGAGTTACATTCGGGTAATAAACTACGAGGTAATCATCCCGAAGATGGTGGTTACGCATGTTGGCAAGATTTACCATGGTCAACTCGCCCTCTTTATAAAGTTTGGTGGGGTTGGTTAGGTAAGTCTAAAGACGATTGGGAAAAACAAAGAAAAAATAAACGAAAAAAACGTAATTAGTAAGTAATAAATACTTAAAGTAAGTATCAAAGTTTTCTAACATTATATTGATTAGCTTAAATTTTAGATGTTATATTGATAATTAACATCTAAAATTTAAGCTAATTATAAATTAGATTACTCGGATAACTATTTATAATTAGCTTTAAGTTTTATGTTATCTCTAAAATTAAAACTATTTTATTTCTTAATTCTAAGTCCAAGTAGCAATGGTATTAAAATTTATAAAGATGTTTTAATAAATTTAATTGCATCACCTACTGTTGAAATTTGACTTGCATCGTCATCAGCAATTTCAATATCAAAAGCTTCTTCAAATGCCATTACTAACTCAACAACATCTAATGAATCTGCATCTAATTCGTTAATGAAATCAGCCTCTGGTACAACTTTCTCAATATCAACGCCTAATTGCTCTGCAACGATTTTTCGAACTTTTAATAAGATGTCTTCAGCCATTTTGAAAAACTCCAGGATAAATATGTTTAAAATTTATAAAAAATGTGAATAAACTAAGTAAACTAAAACAAATTTACTATGAACACTTATTCACTAATAATATTATAACACATTTTTCAATAATTTTGTTAACTGAAATATACTAACAGAGTTTATAGAATAAACAAATTTATTAGTTTTTTCTGCCAATTTCTTTAATCTTAGATTTTGTTTTAAGTGTTTTTTTAATCCAATGATAACTGTTGCCTCTTCAATATTGCTTGTAATTACTGGCGAAAACCCTAATTTAGCGCTCGCTTCTTTAAGTAAATTTGTAGAGATAGAATAACAATAAAAAACTAATTTTTTTGTATTATATTTTGAAAAATTATTTTCATTTTTGATAAAAATTTGATTACTATTATTAAATTCTTTCCAATTATATCGATTAATATTATTTTTATATTTTGAAAAATTATTTTTTTGATAATTTTTATATTTTATTTGTAGTTTTCCGTTGTTTGTTAACTGACGTATTTGACTAACTACATAATTACCTTGTAATAATAAATCAATTGAGTTTTGAACATCTTCATGGATTGTCCAAATATAGCGATCATTAATCTCAACAGCAAGTTGAAATGCTGGATAAGCTTTTCGTTCTAAAATACTTTTTTGTGTCCCTCTACGCTTAGCTTCATCATCACTTAATGTTACATATTGAATACCACCTACAAGATCTACTAAGGATGGATTTTTAATTAAATTTTCTAAACAATTACCATGAGTTGTTCCTACGAGTTGTACCCCTTTTTCTGCAATAGCACGTGCAGCTAATGCTTCTAATTCTGTCCCAATTTCGTCAATTATTATTACTTCGGGCATATGATTTTCCACAGCTTCAATCATTACTTGATGTTGCAATTCACTTTTTGATACTTGGAGTCGTCTTGCTCTTCCTATTCCTGAGTGGGGAATATCGCTATCTCCAGCAATTTCATTTGATGTATCAATGATAACAACTCTTTTCTCCATTTCTTCGGATAATACACGAGCAATTTCTCGGATAATTGTTGTTTTTCCTACTCCAGGTTTACCAAGAATTAAAATAGAATGCCCCGATTCTAATAAGTCCCGAATTAAATTAATACTTCCAAAAACTGCTCGACCAACTCGACAGGTTAAGCCATTAATAACGGATTGTCTATTCCGCATACAACTTATTCTATGAAGTGTTCGTTCAATTCCTGCTCGATTTTCATTACTAAACCTACTTATTCGTTTAGTAATATAATCAATATCCTGCCATGAAACAATTTTTTGTGATAAATATTCGGAATGGTTTATGAATCGAGCCTCTGGCCGACGCCCTAAATCCATAATAATTTCAATTAGTTGATCATTATTTGGATGATTAATTAAATTTTGTCTAATAAAGAAGGGGAAATTCTCTAAAAGTTTTTCTAAATCTTCATTTGCATTCATATACTTTTAAAAATTACCTTTTTAGTTAGTATTATAATTATAAAAGTTAACATAAATATTAAAAATCGTTCGTAATAGTTAAAAGTGTTAGAAATTTAATTATAATATAAGTTAGAAAACTCATATTTAATAAATTACTAAATTTTTCAATATTTATTTTTCAGTATGAGAGTTTCCTAGATTTTCGTCTCCCAAAAGGAGAAACTCAATGGCAATAAGCTCAACAGAGCGTCGTACAAAAAACGTTCAAATTTTTGTAGAAAAAGACGCTGTCGAAACAAGTTTCGCAAAATGGGCACAACCAGGGCACTTCTCAAGAACTCTAGCAAAAGGTCCAAAAACTACTACTTGGATTTGGAACTTACATGCTGACGCTCATGATTTTGATAGTCAAACAAGTTCACTAGAAGAAGTTTCTCGTAAAATTTTTAGTGCACATTTTGGACAATTAGCTATTATCTTTTTATGGATTAGTGGTATGCACTTCCACGGTGCGTATTTTTCAAACTATTCAGCTTGGCTAAATGATCCAATTACAATTAAGCAAAGTTCACAAGTTGTTTGGCCAATTGTAGGTCAAGAGATCTTAAACGGTGATGTTGGTGGTAATTTCCAAGGTATTCAAACTACATCAGGTTGGTTCCAAATGTGGCGTGCTGAAGGGATTACTAGCGAAGTTGAATTATACTGGATTGCGATCGGTGGTTTAATCATGTCAGCATTAATGGTTTTTGCTGGTTGGTTCCACTACCATAAAGCAGCTCCTAAGTTAGAATGGTTCCAAAACGCTGAATCTATGATGAACCATCATTTAGCTGGTTTATTAGGATTAGGCTGTTTATCTTGGTCTGGACACCAAATTCATATCGCATTACCAATTAATAAATTACTTGATGCAGGTGTAGCACCACAAGAAATTCCATTACCTCATGAATTCTTAATCAATCGTGAATTAATGGCACAATTATACCCAAGCTTTGGAAAAGGTTTAGCACCATTCTTCAGTGGTCAATGGGGTGAGTACTCGGATTTCTTAACTTTTAAAGGTGGTTTAAACCCAGTAACAGGTGGTTTATGGTTAAGTGATATTGCACATCACCATTTAGCTTTATCTGTATTATTTATTATTGCAGGTCATATGTACCGAACAAATTGGGGTATCGGTCATAGTATGAAAGAAATTTTAGAAGCACACAAAGGTCCTTTTACAGGTGAAGGTCACAAAGGTCTTTATGAAATTTTAACAACTTCATGGCATGCTCAATTAGCAATTAATTTAGCAATGGTAGGTTCATTAAGTATTATTGTTGCTCATCATATGTATGCAATGCCGCCATACCCATATATTGCTACAGATTATGCAACGCAATTATCTTTATTCACACATCATGTTTGGATTGGTGGTTTTTGTATTGTAGGTGGTGCAGCTCACGGTGCTATCTTTATGGTTCGTGATTATACACCAGCAAACAACTATAATAACTTACTTGATCGCGTATTACGTCATCGAGATGCTATTATTTCACATTTAAACTGGGTATGTATCTTCTTAGGAACTCATGCTTTTGGTTTCTATATTCATAATGATACTATGAGAGCATTAGGTCGACCTCAAGATATGTTCTCAGATAAAGCAATTCAGTTACAACCAATTTTTGCTCAATGGATTCAAAATATCCATTTATTAGCACCAGGTACAACAGCACCAAATGCTTTAGCTACAACAAGTTATGCGTTCGGTGGTGACGTTGTTGGTGTAGGTGGCAAAATTGCAATGATGCCTATTAAACTAGGTACCGCTGATTTTATGGTTCACCATATTCACGCATTTACAATTCACGTTACAGTACTTATCTTATTGAAAGGTGTACTATACGCGCGTAGCTCTAAATTAATTCCTGATAAAGCTAATTTAGGTTTCCGTTTCCCTTGTGATGGTCCAGGTCGTGGTGGTACTTGTCAAAGTTCAAGTTGGGATCACGTATTCTTAGGATTATTCTGGATGTATAATTCTTTATCTGTAGTTATCTTCCACTTCAGTTGGAAAATGCAATCAGATGTGTGGGGTACAGTAACACCTGACGGTGTAGTTTCACACATTACTGGTGGTAACTTTGCACAAAGTTCTATTACCATTAATGGCTGGTTACGTGATTTCTTATGGTCACAAGCGTCTCAAGTAATTCAATCATACGGTTCTGCATTATCAGCTTATGGTTTAATTTTCTTAGGTGCTCACTTCATTTGGGCATTTAGTTTAATGTTCTTATTCAGTGGTCGTGGTTACTGGCAAGAATTAATTGAATCAGTTGTTTGGGCACACAATAAGTTAAACTTTGCTCCAGCAATCCAACCTCGTGCATTAAGTATTACTCAAGGTCGAGCTGTAGGTTTAGCACACTATTTATTAGGTGGTATTGGTACAACGTGGTCATTCTTCTTAGCACGTTCTATTTCAATTTCATAAATATAACACTTTCAATTAAAAATTAAAAAAATTGAAATCTTAAAATAATTGTTACTAATTCACGTTTTAATTAGTAATGAATTATTAATTTTTCTAGTTAATTAATATCTACTGATATTCGTATTTTATCTATAATTAAAAATAACATTAAAGAGGCATCTGACAATTATGGCAACTAAATTTCCAAAGTTTAGCCAAGCCCTTGCTCAAGATCCAGCAACGCGAAGAATCTGGTACGGTATCGCAACTGCACACGATTTAGAAGCGCATGATGGGATGACAGAAGAGAATTTATATCAAAAAATCTTTGCATCTCATTTTGGGCATTTAGCTATTATTTTCTTGTGGACAGCAGGAAATTTATTCCATGTTGCGTGGCAAGGTAATTTTGAAAAATGGGTAACAAATCCTTTAAAAACAAAACCAATTGCACATTCAATTTGGGATCCACATTTTGGCGAATCTGCATTAAAAGCATTTAGTAAAGGAAATTTATATCCGGTTAATATCGCTTTTTCAGGTGTATATCAATGGTGGTATACAATTGGATTTAGAACTAACCAAGAACTATACTTAGGTTCAATTGGATTATTAATTTTTTCTTGTATTTTGTTATTTGCGGGATGGTTACATTTACAACCAAAATTCCGTCCAAGTTTATCTTGGTTTAAAAATAATGAATCACGTTTAAATCATCACTTATCTGGTTTATTAGGGGTAAGTTCATTAGCATGGACTGGTCACTTAGTTCACGTAGCTATTCCAGCATCACGTGGTGTTCATGTTGGATGGGATAACTTCCTAACAACTCCTCCACATCCCGCTGGATTACAACCATTCTTTAGTGGTAATTGGACTGTTTATGCAGAAAATCCTGATTCTGTGAGCCATGTATATGGTACAAGTGAGGGTGCAGGTACTGCAATTCTAACATTCTTAGGTGGTTTCCATCCACAAACTCAGTCTCTATGGTTAAGTGATATCGCTCACCACCAATTAGCAATCGCAGTTGTATTTATTATTGCAGGTCATATGTACCGTACTAATTTTGGTATTGGTCATAACATGAAAGAAATCTTAGATGCACATTGTCCTCCAGGTGGTCGATTAGGTGCTGGTCATGTAGGGTTATTTGAAACAATTACAAATTCTTTACACATGCAATTAGGCTTAGCTTTAGCATGTTTAGGTGTTGCAACATCTTTAACAGCGCAACATATGTATGCATTAACACCATATGCGTATTTATCAAAAGATTTCACAACAGAAGCTGCTTTATATACACATCATCAATATATTGCAGGTTTCTTAATGGTAGGCGCATTTGCACACGGTGCGATTTTCTTCGTACGAGATTATGATCCAGAATTAAATAAAAATAATGTTTTAGCTCGAATGTTAGAGCATAAAGAAGCAATTATTTCACATTTAAGTTGGGCATCTTTATTCCTAGGATTCCATACATTAGGCTTATACATTCATAATGATACAGTTGTTGCTTTCGGTCAGCCGGAAAAACAAATCTTATTTGAACCATTATTTGCTGAATATATTCAAGCAGCTTCTGGTAAAGCTATTTATAACTTTAATGTATTATTATCATCATCAACTAATCCTGCTACAGTAGCTGGTAATCAAGTTTGGTTACCAGGTTGGTTAGAAGCGATTAATAGTGGTAAAAATGACTTATTCTTAAAAATTGGTCCTGGTGATTTCTTAGTACATCACGCTATTGCACTAGGTTTACACGTAACAACGTTAATCCTTGTTAAAGGTGCTTTAGATGCACGTGGGTCTAAATTAATGCCAGATAAAAAAGATTTTGGTTACAGTTTCCCTTGTGATGGCCCAGGTCGTGGTGGTACTTGTGATATTTCTGCGTGGGATGCTTTCTACTTAGCAATGTTCTGGATGTTAAACACTATTGGTTGGGTAACATTCTACTGGCACTGGAAACATATGACAATCTGGGGTGGAAACCCTGGACAATTTGATGAGTCATCAAATTACATTATGGGTTGGTTACGAGATTACTTATGGTTAAATTCATCACCGTTAATTAATGGTTATAATCCATTTGGTATGAATAACTTATCTGTATGGGCATGGATGTTCTTATTTGCTCACTTAATTTGGGCAACTGGATTTATGTTCTTAATTTCATGGCGTGGTTACTGGCAAGAATTAATCGAAACATTAGTTTGGGCTCATGAACGTACACCATTAGCTAATTTAGTAAGATGGCGTGATAAGCCTGTTGCATTATCAATTGTACAAGCACGTTTAGTTGGTTTAGTACACTTTGCTGTAGGTTTCATTTTAACATATGCGGCATTTGTTATTGCTTCAACATCTGGTAAATTTGGTTAGTTGAAATTTTTAAATAAATAGATAAAACTTTGGTTTTATCTATTTATTTATATTATTAGTATTGAAAAATTTTTAAATACCTAAGCTTTTACCTTTATTACAGCATTTTAATTTACAAATGTTTCTTGACTATAGATTCATTATATTTTTATATTTTTATTTTCTTGATAAATAAATAAAAACTATTAAATTAAATAATTTTGACTATATTTACTTATAATATTAGTATAGTTAACTAATTTTTATAGTTTAATTGTAAGAAAGTCAAACCCCATTATTTATTATTTTAAAGGAATATTTACTATGGCATTACCATGGTATCGTGTTCATACTGTTGTTTTAAATGACCCAGGAAGATTAATTGCAGTACATTTAATGCATACTGCTTTAGTTGCAGGTTGGGCTGGTTCAATGGCATTATATGAGCTTGCTGTTTTCGATCCTTCGGATCCTGTTTTAAACCCAATGTGGCGTCAAGGTATGTTTGTTATGCCATTCATGGCTCGACTAGGTATTACTGACTCATGGGGTGGCTGGAGTATTACTGGAGAAAGTGTATCTAATCCAGGTATCTGGAGTTTTGAAGGTGTAGCATTATCACACATTATTTTATCAGGTATGTGTTTCTTAGCTGCTATCTGGCATTGGGTATACTGGGATTTAGAATTATTCCGTGATCCAAGAACAGGTGAACCTGCATTAGATTTACCAAAAATCTTTGGTATTCATTTATTCTTATCAGGCTTACTTTGTTTTGGTTTTGGTGCATTCCACGTTACAGGTTTATTTGGCCCAGGTATCTGGGTTTCAGATGCGTACGGTGTAACGGGTAAAGTACAACCAGTAGCACCTGCATGGGGCGCTGATGGTTTTAACCCATTCAATCCGGGTGGTATCGCTGCTCACCATATCGCAGCTGGTATTTTCGGTATTTTTGCGGGTATTTTCCATTTAACTGTTCGTCCACCTCAACGTTTATACCGAGGCTTAAGAATGGGTAACATTGAAACAGTATTATCTAGTAGTATTGCTGCTGTATTCTTCGCTGCATTTGTTACATCAGGTACAATGTGGTACGGTGCTGCTGCAACACCTATTGAATTATTTGGTCCAACTCGTTACCAATGGGATAGTGGTTATTTCCAACAAGAAATTGAACGACAAGTTGAAGTTTCTGTTAGCGAAGGCTTATCAGAAAGTCAAGCTTGGTCTCGTATTCCAGATAAATTAGCATTCTACGATTACATTGGTAATAACCCTGCTAAAGGTGGTTTATTCCGTGCGGGTGCTATGAACAAAGGTGACGGTATTGCTGAAGCATGGTTAGGTCATCCAATTTTCCGTGATAAGGAAGGTCGTGAATTAACTGTACGTCGTATGCCTGCGTTCTTCGAAACATTCCCAGTAATCTTAGTAGATAAAGATGGTATTATTCGTGCGGATATTCCTTTCCGTCGTGCTGAATCAAAATATAGTATTGAGCAAGTGGGTGTTACTGTTGATTTCTACGGTGGTAAATTAAATGGTCAAACATTTAAAGATGCACCAACAGTTAAGAAATTTGCGCGTAAAGCTCAATTAGGTGAAGTTTTCGAATTTGATAGAACAAGTTTAGAGTCAGATGGTGTATTCAGAAGTAGCCCACGTGGTTGGTATACATTTGGACATGCAAACTTTGCTTTATTATTCTTCTTCGGTCATTTATGGCATGGTGGTCGTACGATCTTCCGTGACGTATTTACAGGTATTGGTGCTGAAGTTACAGAACAAGTTGAATTTGGTGCATTCCAAAAACTTGGTGATAAATCGACTAAAAAACAAGGGGCTGTATAATTTACAGTTTCTGTTTTATTAAAATTGATTAAAAATTAAACAGGATTAAATAATGGAAGCCTTAGTTTATACATTTTTACTAATTGGTACTTTAATGGTAATTTTCTTCGCAGTATTCTTTAGAGAAACGCCTAGAATTATTAAATAAATATAGATAAATACAACCAAATATATGGTTGTATTTATTTAATCTTCATGTTCCTCAAATGGATCTCTTAAATTTTTTGAAGCAGGTCCGAAAGCAGTGTAAATCGAATATGTTGTAATACCTAGAAGTAAACTTGATACAAAAATTACAATAATAGTTGCTGTTTCCATGTTATATTATTATCTAAATTAACGCCTTAGTATTATATAGCAAATGGTACAAAAATTAATTTATTAAAAATATAAAATATTTTTATGGCATTAAGAACAAGATTAGGGGAAATTTTACGCCCTTTAAATGCTGAATATGGTAAAGTAGCGCCAGGTTGGGGTACTACACCAATCATGGGAGTTGTTATGTTAGCATTTTTAGTATTTTTATTAATTATTTTACAAATCTATAATTCTTCATTAATTATTGAAAATGTTGATGTAGATTGGTCAAATGGTATAGTATAATTATAATTATAAAACTATAATTTAAAAGGAGTTTTCCTTTTAAATTATAAAAACTTAAATAACTCTTAAAATAAATATGGATATTATAAGTCTAGGATGGGCAGGTCTAATGACAATGTTTACATTTTCATTAGCATTAGTAGTTTGGGCTCGAAATGGTTTCTAAATATTAGATTTTCATAAAAATTAAACATTTTATATATTATGGCATTAGTTTTAAAAATTTTCCCTTATGCAAACGCAGAGATTGTTAGCGCTGCAGTAACTTGTTTTTTCATGACATTGTTTGGCCTTTCTTTAGGCTTCGCTTTATTGAAAATTCAAGGTGAATAACAAGTACTTAATAATAATATTTATTTATATTATTATTAAGTACTTGTTATTCACCTTGAATTTATACTACTAAACGGGACTGACGAGACTCGAACTCGCAACTTCCGCCGTGACAGGGCGGTGCTCTAACCAATTGAACTACAATCCCTAGTTTTTCTACTGTAATGATTCTCCAAATAGAGAGTAAATGTATCCTACTATATTTGTCAATAGTTTGTCAACTATTTGATGATGATATAATATAAGGAGAAACAGGGATTCGAACCCTGGGTACACATAAGTGTACGGTAGATTAGCAATCTACTGCTTTCGACCACTCAGCCATTTCTCCTAGACTTATAAAATCCATTATGAATAAGAATAATAGTTCAGTAGATTCTGGCTCTGGTGGGATTTGAACCTACGACCTTGGGCTTATGAGTCCCCTGCTCTAACCTCTGAGCTACAGAGCCTGAAACTATTATCTAGTAAACTAATTGTAACATGAGACTCATAATTCTAATACTATGTTCCTGTAATATAGTTTAAAATAAATGTGAATTTTAAATAAATAAATATTTATCGTAAATTCACATTTATTTTTTATAAAATTCATATTAAAATTATAAGTATATACTTAACGTAAATATTTTACTATGAATAATTTTTGGGATAATATATTTCGATACCCTCGCTTTTTTATTAGTAGTTTTACGGGATTGATTTTGGTAATTTTAACACCAATTAAAAATTTACTTAAAACATCAAAATCCCGTACTTTTCTAGTTATTTTTCTTATACTATTTTTTTTAGGGCTATATAATATTCTTGAAAATATGTTAGGATTGTAATTATTTATTTATAATTAAAAAATTTTAATGGTCTACAAATTAAAACCTATAGAACGAAAAGCTGGTCATTATAGAACAGAGTTTGAAAAAATATTTAAACAAGAGGATTTAAAAGCAGAGCAAAAAGCTGTTGAAGAAGAAATAAAAAATAATAGAAAACGAACAGAAGCAGAAAAACAAGCTGAAGCAGAAAAACAGCTTCAAAATGGTGCTTATGCTTTGTTAGATACATTAGTACAAAATGGTACTCGTTACATTTTTGGTTATCCAGGTGGTGCGATTTTACCAATTTATGATGAATTATATTTCTGGGAGCAACAAAAACTAGTTACTCACATTTTAACGCGACATGAACAAGGTGCAATTCATGCCGCGGATGCTTACGCACGCGTCACAGGTCAAGTTGGTGTTTGTTTTGCGACATCAGGGCCGGGTGCGACAAATCTGATTACTGGTATTGCTAATGCTCATATAGATTCTGTTCCTTTAATTGTAATAACAGGTCAAGTTGGTCGTAGTTTTTTAGGGACAGATGCGTTTCAAGAAACTGACATTTTTGGAATAACGTTACCTATTGTTAAGCACTCATATAAAGTTTTGGATCCGAATGATCTTTGTCGTATTGTTTCCGAAGCTTTTTATTTAGCGCAAAATGGTCGACCTGGCCCTATTCTAATTGATATTCCGAAAGACGTTGGATCAGAAAAACTTCCAGATTATTTCCCAATTACACAAAAAGAGATGCTAGATTTCCATGGCTATCGTTTCCAATATCATACAAGTAAAGATAGTATTATGGAAATATTAGAGGTAATGAAATTAGCAAATCGTCCACTTTTATACATAGGTGGGGGAGCAGTAACCGCAAATGCACATAAAGAATTATTCCAATTATCTGATACGTATTCCTTACCTGTTACAACAACGTTAATGGGAAAAGGTGTTATTACAGAAAGATATAAATATTCGGTGGGAATGCTAGGCATGCATGGTACAGCGTACGCTAATTTTGCCATAAGTGAATGTGATTTATTAGTTGCTATTGGAGCGCGTTTTGATGATCGTGTAACTGGGAAATTAGATGCCTTTGCTTGTGCAGCTACAATTATACAAATTGATATTGATCCTGCTGAAATTGGAAAAAATAAAATTGTTGATTTATCGATTGTGGGTGATATTAAACAAATTTTCTATGAAATATTTAAAGAATCACGTAAAGAAACTGAAGAATATAAAATTTCTACAAAACGAAAATCATGGTTACGCGGTGTACAAAAATGGAAACGAACATATCCATTAATTGTACCACGTATTATTGATAAACTATCACCACAGTATGTAATTAATACTATCGGAAATCAATATTTACATGCAGTTTTCACTACAGATGTAGGTCAACATCAAATGTGGTCAGCACAATTCCTTCATTGTGGTCCAAGACGATGGGCTTCTAGTGCTGGTTTAGGGACTATGGGGTATGGTTTACCTGCAGCTATTGGTGCACAAATTGCTTATCCAACTCATCCAGTTATCTGTATTACAGGGGATTCGAGTATTCAAATGTGTATTCAAGAATTAGGTACAGTAGCTCAATATAATCTACCAATTCGAATCATGATTATGAATAATCATTGGCAAGGAATGGTTCGTCAATGGCAAGAATCTTTTTATGAAAATCGATATTCACATTCTAGTATGGACCAAGGTCAACCTGACTTTGTTGCTTTAGCAAACTCATATGGAATTAAAGGGGTGAATGTTGAGAATGAAACTCAGCTCCATGCAGCATTATATGAATACCGTTATTATCCGTATCCAATTTTATTTGATATCTTGATTACTGAAAATGAAAACTGTTATCCAATGGTTAGTCCAGGTAAAACAAATGCTGTAATGAAGGGTGTTCATTATCAACAAGCAGAGTTAGAAATGGTTGAACGACTTACTAATAATGAAGTAAGGCTAGAACTAGAATTGGAACAAGATCCAGAAACTGAAACTGAAACAAAAGCTTCGGTAGATGAGAGTGTAAAAATGGATACTAATTCCAATGCAGATTCTCCTGAGGAAAAGACAAAAAAATTATAAAAACAATCTAGACTGTAAACTGGGTCGAGTTGGATTCGAACCAACGAAGCATAACGCAGCGGATTTACAATCCGCTCCCTTTGGCCACTCGGGAATCGACCCTATACTTATATATATACTTTAAAAATACCATGTTGTCAATAGTACATACTATTGACAACATGGTATTTTTAAAGTATATATATAAGTATAGAACATCAAAAAAAGGGCAATTAACTCAGCGGTAGAGTGCCTGCCTTACAAGCAGGAGGTCACAGGTTCAAATCCTGTATTGCCCAATCTAATATCTTTAACAAGGTCTTTTGTAGCAGAGTTTCATACACAGCGTCTTCAATTTTATAGTTTCTATGAACTAGTTATTTATTTGTTTTAATTTTATATAGATGCGATTTTTAGAAATTTAATATATTAAAAGATAGTAAAGAAAAAAGACAAGTCAGACAATATGGTATAACTTCTAAACTAAGTTAACTAAGTTAACTAAGTTAAAATTGAAAGTTTGAATTCATGACTTTAAATTTTAGAATTATACACCAATCAGGAAGACTGGTGTCGTTTAAGCTTTATAAATTTTTATTTTATAAAGCTTAAACATTTTTGGACTTCTAAACTTGTCAGGAATCATGTTAAATAATTGAGACTGAGTTAAACAAGCCCTCTCAAATGTAATTGTTAAAACAATAGGTGTTTATTTTATAAAGATGAACCTAAACCTGAGTACGCACCATAAATAAATAAACTAAGAATTGCAATTACTGCTAAACCACCAACTAAACCTACTAGCCATAAAGGAATTCTACCAGTATTAGACATATAAAAAACTCCTACTTATAATTATTAGTTGAAAAAGTAACTTGAAAATAATACGGCTAAAACAAAAATTAATAAAAGGCCCCAATAAAGAGACGTTCGATTTAATTCTACTGCTTGTTTATTAGGATTTGGACCTGTCATGAATTTTACCTCGTTTTTATTATGTATTTATCGTTGAATAAATTGCATTGCTGTAATTCCACCTAAGAAGAATACTGTTGGAATTGCTAAGCCATGAATTGCTAACCAGCGAAACGTAAAAATAGGATAAGCTACGGGTTGGTTAATATTTTTTGTCATAATTTATACCTTAATTATATTTATAAACCTTTAGTTAAATCTTCTAATTCTTGTTTTGCACTAAAACGATCGTTTACTAATGGTACTTGTTGACGATCTTGTGTAAAGTACTCATTAGGTCGAGGAGTACCAAAAACGTCGTATGCTAAACCTGTACTAATAAATAACCATCCTGATACAAAAAGAGAAGGTATTGTAATACTATGAATAATCCAATAACGTACACTTGTAATAATATCTGAGAACGGACGTTCTCCAGTAGATCCACCAGACATAATAATATGGTCTCCTTTTTTAATAATGATTGTTACTCATTCGATAATTGGTTTAAAAGCGGGCAGGGGGAATCGAACCCCCATCATTAGCTTGGAAGGCTAAGGTTTTACCACTAAACTATGCCCGCATATACCTAAGCATAGTATAAATGTATGCGGACAAAAAAATCAATTAAAATCTATAAATTTTCAAGTTTCAAGTCTAAAAATTTTGCTAAATCAGCAGCTTCTTCTTCTAAGTTTGAGATTGTACTTGGCTGTTGAACAGGGGTAAGTGGAATCTTTCGTTCATCTTTTAAACATAAATAAACAGTTCTTTGAGGATTTAACCCTTCCGAAATTTTTATTCCAATCGACCGAATATTTGTAAACGGGTATGTTAATAGAATCTCTCGATTTTTACCTGGGAATCCACGACGAACGACTTTTACAAGACTTTCAAGTTTATTATATTCATTATACCCACTACCAATATCCCAAACTAATGTAGCTAGTATATAAAGACTAATTGCTAGGCTTAATGTTCCGTAGAACGTCATAACTAGACCTTGAGGGATAAAAGTTAGTGATGTGGGATTCGCAAATGGTAATAGATTAATTTTAAAATAACTTGAAAATCCTGCAAGTAAAAAACCCAATCCACCAATGAAAAGAATAATGGTCCAAAAATAATTGCTAAAGCGTCGTGAACCTATTATTATATCTTGACGAATGTCTTCTTGCATTTTTCTGGTTTATTAAAGTTTATATTAATTTAATCGATTTAAGACCTAAATATAAACCTGCAGCTACAGCAAAGCAAAAACTTACTAACAAAAGATAATCAATAACAAGTGTCATAATATTTTTTATTCTATGAATATGAAGTTTATAAAAATTTTTATATATATTAATATATATTATATAGTAATATATATTAATATTTTGGTCAGTAATAAATTTCATTTTCACACTGAATAACTGATTTCAATTAAAAAATTCTACTATTAAATTAATTTAAATTTATATTTATAAGATTATGGCTAATTTTATCAAACCGTACAATGATGACCCATTTGTTGGTCATTTAGCAACACCAATTACATCATCGGCGGTAACAAGATCTATTTTAAAAAATTTACCTGCTTATCGTTTTGGATTAACTCCACTATTACGAGGTTTAGAAATTGGATTAGCGCATGGTTATTTTCTAATTGGACCATTTGTAAAATTAGGACCTTTACGCAATTCTGATGTAGCTTTATTAGCGGGTTTTATGTCAACAATTGGTTTAATCATAATTTTAACTTTAGGGTTAACAATTTATGGTTATACTCTTCAAAATACAGATGGTAGTGAATTCCAAACAAAGAAATCATGGAACCAATTTAAAGGTGGGTTCTTTGTAGGCGCTTGTGGTAGTGCAAGTTTTGCATTCATTTGTCTTTCAAGTATTCCTGCAGCAATCTTAAGTTAACATCTTTTTTTAATAAATCGATTACTTTATTAATCGATTTATTACATAAACATATTTATGTATTGTAAAAATTAATTATGCTAAATAGTACATCAGTAAATTTACAAGAAGAATACAACAAAACGGATATCGCGAAAATTTTAAATTTATTAGATGAAGAATTAGTAGGTCTTGCTCCTGTTAAAACTCGAATCCGTGAAATTGCTGCATTATTATTAATTGATAAAGTAAGAAAGAATTTAGGTATTACTGCAGGTAGTCCTGGATTACATATGTCGTTTACAGGTAGTCCAGGTACTGGAAAGACTACTGTTGGATTAAAAATGGCCGATATTTTATATCAATTAGGTTATATTCAAAAAGGTCATTTATTAACAGTTACACGAGATGATTTAGTAGGACAATATATTGGTCATACAGCACCCAAAACAAAAGAAGTTCTTAAAAAAGCAATGGGTGGGGTTTTATTTATTGATGAGGCGTATTATTTATACAAGCCTGATAATGAAAGAGATTACGGGTCAGAAGCTATTGAAATTTTATTACAAGTAATGGAAAATCAACGTGACGAATTAGTAGTAATTTTAGCTGGTTATAAAGAACCTATGGATAAATTCTATGAATCAAATCCAGGTTTATCGTCTCGAATAGCAAATCATATTGATTTTCCTGATTATACAACAGATGAGCTTTTAATAATTTCGAAAATGATGTTAGAAGAGCAACAATATCAATTAACACCTGATGCAGAAATAGCGTTAACTAATTATATTGAACGACGTAAACAAAAACCCCTATTTGCTAATGCTCGTAGTATTAAAAATGCCTTAGATCGTGCACGCATGAGACAAGCTAATCGTATTTTTGATAGTCGTGGACAAGTGCTAACTAAAAAAGAATTAGTTAATATTGAAGCACAAGATATTTTACAAAGTACTATTTTTAATTAAAAAATTATAGATTACTTTCTAATATTATTAAAACTTTCTAATAAAAATATATGAGTTTACTGGTTATAGGCGCGACAGGTACACTAGGGCGTCAAGTAGTGTTACAAGCATTAAGTAAAGGTTATTCAGTTCGTTGTTTAGTACGGAACCTACGGAAAGCCCAATTTTTAAAAGAGTGGGGTGCAGAATTAGTTTATGGGGATTTAAGTTTACCTGAAACTATTCCTCCATGTTTACGAGGTATTACAGCGGTAATCGATGCTTCAACAAGTCGTCCAAATGATCCAACAACAATGAAACAAGTTGATTGGGATGGTAAACTTGCCTTGATTGAAGCCTCAAAAATTGCAAATATTAAGCATTTCGTATTCTGTTCTGTTTTAAATTTAGAGCAATTTTTAGATATTCCGTTAATGCAAATGAAAAAAGGAATTGAGATTAAATTAAAAGAATCTGAAATTCCTTACACAATTTTTCGTTTAAGTGGTTTCTATCAAGGTTTAATAGGTCAATATGCGATTCCAATTCTTGAGAATCAGCCGATTTGGATTACTGCAGAAAACACCTGCGTGTCTTATATGGATACACAAGACATTGCGAAATTCTGTTTACGCACATTACAGTTACCAAAAACAAAAAATCAAACATTCTTCTTAGGCGGGCCTAAAGGTTGGTTATCATCGGAAATAATTCAGTTATGCGAACAATTAGCAGGTCAAACCGCAGAAATTAAACGAATTCCGATTCCATTTTTAAAATTTGCTCAGCAATTTTTATCATTTTTTGAATGGGGACAGAATATTACAGATCGGCTAGCATTCGTTGAAATCTTAAATGTTGAAAATGATTTTTCAAAATCGACATTTGATCTTTATAAAATTTTTAAAATAAAATCAGAAAAAATTGTTAAGTTAGATGATTATTTCCAAGATTATTTCATAAAAATGCTTAAGCGTTTAAAAGATATTAATTTTGAAGATGTTCAGAAGCAGAAAAACTTGATTTTATAAAAAAGAGAACCTTTTTATGAATTATGCTTGTCTTATTGTTAAAATTGTTAAAGAACCAGAACAACAGTTTTTTGGTCATGATTTGAAATTGACGATGACAGAATTTACGGGAAAATATGTTTTAGGACGAAACCGTAAACATGTAGATCTTATTAAAGTAAAAATTTGGGGTGATTTAGCTTATCAAGTAAAAGAGTTCTATAAGTTGAACGATTATTTAATTGTTGAAGGCTTTATATCATTACAAAATCAAAAATTTATTGATATGTCTGTTCAACGTATTTACCCTTTTCTATTAAGCTCACAAACATCGGATAAGGATAAGGTCCAAGGATTATTATTTTAGATTTTTAACTTAAATAATGCATAATCCTAATATTTAAGTATAATTAATATTATTAATTACAATTCCTAGGAAAAATTTAATGTTAACTCTAAAAATTTTAGTTTATACAACAGTTATTTTCTTCGTTTCTTTATTTATTTTCGGGTTTTTATCAAGTGATCCATCACGTAACCCTAACCGTAAAGATTTAGAATAATTCATTCTTTAAATACCCAAAATTAAGAATTCTCAATTTTGGGTATTTAAAGAATGAATTACTTATATAAACATTAGTAAATAGTTTTTTATTTAAAATTCATAAAATTTTAATCGAAATCGAAACCCTTAACTCAAATTTTGTTAGGAATAGATATTTGAAAATTTTTTTAAATTATATCGAATAAGATTATTACCATTTAGAATCTTACATAACTCCAGTAGATTGTTTTCTACAATTAAGCTGCTAAAAATATTAGTAAGGATGTATAGTATAATTGTTAATATTTTTTCTTTAGAAAAATGTACTATAATATAAATAAATACATCGTAATTTATTTTGACATTTTTTAACAAAACAAAAATCTTTTTTAATTTTTTTCATGAAAAATTTTAGTGCATTAAGTTTATTAATGGCTTTTTTGATCGCTTGTACACCTCAACATGCTGTGGCAGAAATTGGTGGTTTAACGAAATGTAGTGAATCCGCTGCATTTACAAAACGTTTAAATCAAAGTGTGAAGAAATTAGAACAACGAAAAGCCAAGTATGATGCTGAGTCTCCTTCAGCTCTTGCTTTACAACAACAAATTGAACGAACACAGGCCCGATTTGAAAAATATAGTCGTTCTGAATTATTATGTGGTAATGATGGTTTACCACATTTAGTTGCGGATGGACGTTGGTCTCATGCGGCTGAATTTATTCTTCCAGGATTTGGTTTTATTTACATTTCTGGTTGGATTGGATGGGTTGGTCGTAAATATTTACGTGCTGTTAGTACTACAACAAACCCAGCAGAAAGTGAGATTATTATTAATGTTCCATTAGCGTTACGTATCATGTCAACAGGATATATTTGGCCTATATCGGCATGGCAAGAATTAATTAGTGGTGACTTAGTTGCGGCTAAAGAAGAAGTAACGGTTTCACCGAGATAAACTTATTTATTTTTATTTTTAAAATCTATGGATAATTTTCAAAAATATCTATCAACAGCCCCTGTTCTTTTAACGATCTGGATGACTTTTACGGCAGGATTCATTATTGAATTAAACCGTTTCTTCCCTGATATGTTAGGTTTATATTTCTAATTGATATTCAAAATTATTAAACTATAGTAACCGATTTTCATTCAATTTGTTAAAATCGGCTACTATAGTTTAATAATTTTAAGCCATAAACTAATAAAATATTAAATCAACGATTGTTTCATATATTTAAATTTTTTCATTGATCGAAGACTGAAATTAATAGATAAAACATTTTCTTATAATGAACTAGGCACGAATTTATGGAACAATGATGCATTTATTCCAGAAAAAGAGACGTATCTAGCTTGAAAAGTACCCCCAAGGGAATTCGAATCCCTGTTTGCCCCGTGAAAGGGGGCTGTCCTAGGCCTCTAGACGATGGGGGCTTTAGAATGCTTGGAGTCGAGATATACTTACGAGGTTTGTAAAGTTCAACTGCAACTAGCTACATATAATTATAACAGGCATATTGAATTTTTGTCAATGCTTTTTAATAAATTATTTCGAAAATCTGTTTAAAACAAATACTAAATTGTGACTTCGTTACTTTAATACAAATTTTTTAATTTTGAGTCTTAATTGTAAATTCTATATTTATTCTAATTTATCAGTTTTAATTCAGTCTAACGACGAGTAAGTTTTAAGATTATTATTAGTAATGCTACTTTTTTAAGTTATCAGTTATTCTTATAATCAAATTTTATACTAACTGATAACTTTATTATTCACTATTTATTAAATGTCACTTTAATGTTTAG